GAGTAATCTATTTTATTGAATAATTAAAAACAAAAAGGAACGAATTTCCGAAGGATTGAACTCGTGATTTTAAATAGATATATATATATTGAATGATTTTTCAAATTAATATGCATTCAATAATAGTCTACTCCTAATAATAATAAATAAGAAAAAAAATTTCAAAGAAATTCCTAGAATAAAAAATCTATTCTATTAAAAACTAATTTCCCAAAACTTGTGACTTCGCTCTGCTTTGCTGTTATAATATTTGTCACGAAATTCAGTAAAACTCGTAATACAGCAAGAGCCTATTGTTGATAAATTAATTAAATTTAAGAAAATTTATAATTGTTTCCACATGCCCACGGGATAAAACAGAAGGATAATTCTATGACTCTTTAATTATCTGCGACGGATACATCATTTATCGAATCTGAACGAATCACGCTCCTTCATATACATCAGGAGTCCATTGATGAAATGGAAAGAGAGACAGTTTAAAAGCTGTTCCGGCTATAATAGATGCAGCAGAGAGATAAATTATAAGAGCATATCGATTGAATGAAATTCCGTTAACTGTTGCATCAAGCTGAAGCTGCCCACCAGAAAGTCCATATAACGAGGAGAATCCGTATAGTAAAAGTGATGAACTCGCTCCACTCATCAATAAAAATTTCATACTTGCCTCGTTCGATCTTAGGTCCAGTTTAGTATATCCGGATAAAAAGCAGGAAGATAAGGCCAAAAATTCCAAGGACACATAAATAGTTATCAAATCATTTGCATAACTAAGGACCATCCCCGCCAAGCCCGCAGCTAACTCAAACGACGGAGATTCAGCCAAAGCCATTTTTGAACAAAGTATATAATCAACCGACAAAATAACAGATAGTAACGAACAAATCAGCAGAAAAAATCTGAATATATTGTTAAAGTTAAAATTACTGCTATGAAAATGTTGAAAAACACTTGGAATTTGCCATTGATATAGCAAGACACCCATGCCGATTGACGCAGATATTAAAAAAATTTTGTAAAGCAATATTGTATGTTTTTCCCTGTTTAATAAGTCGATTACTACTATTGAAACTAAGCTTAGAGTTAAAATAATTTCCGGTAAAATTGGCAAACTAAAAAAGGTAAGAATTACTTTAGGTAGAAAGATATTGATATTATTCATGGTAGAACTCAGGGTAATGTTTGAAGTTGGGTTATTTCGTATCAAATTTTTTAAAAAGCCATTAATGATTAATGGGTTAAATACTTTCATATCTATGTAATTGTGCAAAGTGTGTAAGTAAAGTAGAAATATTTAACTGAAGCAAATCAATAAACTGCTACAAACCGAATTCACCGAAAATTGACGAGAGAAACTTTTAATAAAATTAAAACCCCGCTTCTGATAGGATAAATTTAGCTAAAACGGAACGGATCAGAGTTAGACGCCAAATTCTCCGATTTTTTGAAGATTGAGATTCGTTAGAAAGAAAAAGACTCCGTATATCTAGGTTGAACCTACGCCGCAAGAGACGTGTTGTACCCCTATGTTTACCGGCTAATGTACTGCCACACGAAATCTGTAAAATATATCTCAATCTACGCAAATGACCCCGACTTGTCGAGGCGCCATAATACAAGGAAAAGACTCGCCAAAGTTGTAAATATCTATTAAAAATTTCATCATCTTTTAAAGCAGTCCATGCCAATTTACCAGTTGGACGTCCATTACTATCGCAAAACTTCTGCTTAACCAAAACTTTAATTAACATTAAAATTGGAATCTTAGGAAAAAATTTTTCTTCAATCGAAATACTGATGCACGAACCCATCGCGGTTTCGACCCGGACATTTTTTGAAACCGATTGCGCAATTGAGGTATAACCCAGGAATGAAACACAGCTGACAGGTAATAGCTCTAGACGTGATTTATTAAATAGAGTTCTGTAATGAAAGTGATGTTTGAAAATTATCGAGAAATGATAAAACCATTTCCGTACAAAGTAGGAAGTTCCTCTAAAAGATAGAATAAATTTGTTTCTATATCTTCCATAGTGAATGCACGAACTTTGGATGAAATAGGAGTAGGAATCAATGCTTGGCACATTCAATTTGAATTTATGTGTAGGAACGTATCTCACTTTCCGAATAATGTTATGACGATCCATAGAATAATTGACTCGCGCCTTACATCCTTGCTTCCACGGGATCAGCAGAAGTAAATCGATATTATAGTTGTGAAAATTTCGAAATAGAGTATCAATATTTCTTCTCCCTCTTTCCTTACAAGAAGAAAGGGTCCTCCAACAAAAGATTTTGTCTCTGTAATAAAATATTCTTAAGAAATGCGGAAATAAAACATCTTTAATTTGTCGTCGAAACAATCGAATTGGAGTTTCCAAATGAAGATTCTGTGGTAAATACATTTTTAGAACATGATTAGATTTTGAAAACCTATCTTCTAAAAATAAAAATATTGAATGAATGGACTGCGACATCTTTAAACTACTTTTTGTTTTAGCCCCTCTCTGATGGAAAAAGGATCCGCTTAGAGCCAAACAAATCATTTTTATAAGTGGGTAAAAATACAAATTTTTATCTAATTCATCAGTTTAGTTTCGGACAAATCCTGAATCATCAATTTTTAAAAAATTAAGGTCACGCACGTTATGAATTAAACGCTTGACTGCTACTGTACTCCATGACCCGTTAATGTCTAGCCCGTTTGATCGTTGTTTGCCGTTCATCAAATAAAAATTTTCTTCAAGCAGGAAAAGAGGTGGATATGAAAAACAATCTCTGTTAGTGTCGAACTCCTCGTCTTTTTGTGACGCACCCAAATTGGTGAAAGATTTGTAAGTAGCTTTCGTCGCGGTAACTCCCAGGTATTGGTTGGTTTGATACAGAAACTTTCCCGATAAATTTGAGGTGTCAACAGTTGCGCTTACAAATTGTTTGTGTATCATAATTTGTAGAAAACTGAGATTATTTGACAAGAAAATTCTCGCAAAATTCTTCCGAAGGGTGAGAGCTAGAGTAGTAAGTATCTCCTGCGTCGGGAGAACTTACTACTCTAGCTCTCACCAAAAAGATATTCACCAAAATAAGAAAGTTTTAGTTAGTAAATTGTCAAGTAGCCTCCTTCCGAAAAAGAGTCATGTCAATTAATGCTAATTACCAGATATGGACTACTCTAAAAACTTTCAGACACAATTTAAATTTTGAAAAGACCTTTCCTTTGCTATTAGTCTTAGTTTTTCCCTCTGCTCCATTTTATCATTGCATCCCTAAGAATCTGTCCAATATTGCTTATTCCAAAATAGGTTTTTCCGGAGAACCAATAGTCTTTCCTAAACACTCTGCTTCTCAACGGAATGACAAAGACGATGTAGAGGTATAGTACGAAGAGAAAAGAGGGGTAATACGAAAGCATCTGGATATTTTTGTAAATTAAGTCCGTTAGATTCTCCTAAACTATAAAATTCTTAGACTTTACCTAATTTGATTTTTCTTCATAAGATTTGGCTCTAATCCGTTCAGGTAATTTTACCCGCTCGAAAATGTCACGAACAGTTTTCGTCAATTTAGCTCCGCTTTCACATAGCGCAGCAATAGCCAAAATATCTAGCTGGGTTTCCTCCGTCCGGGGATTGAAAAAACCAACCTCTCTAGTGACCTTCCCTTCTCGACGAGATTGAGCATCAATAGCAACTATTCGGTAGGTCATTTATCGAGATAGGTGCATATGAACCCCCCCGCGAAACCGCACGGGAAAATTTAGTTCGTGCGGCTTAGAGCGTAACTCCGGTTGAGTGGATTAAGAATTTTCCCCTTTTTTGAAAATTGGAGGAAAACAATTGGGTAAAATAGTTTTACTCTTAGCATCCGACACGGATGCTTTACCCTTCCTCGAGTTATCTTTCTGCGAATCGGTGCCCTATACCTATATTTAAGTAGAAGAGATTTACTGAGGGATGGGTGGTGGGGGAAGACCAAATACTTATGCCCTCGCCTGCTCCGTTTCTCCACTAATGAATGGGTTCGGGTAGATATTCGACATTCCCTCGTTCATAGATCGATTTAAAGAATCCTCAGGCTTAGGCCTAGCCCCAGGGTTTTTCAGATTGAGAATCAGTAGCAACAGAACCTATCTTCATCGACCCCTCAAAATTAGGTAAAAGATCAAAATGATTTAAGTATAAATCTAAGGCCAAAATTAAGTAAAAGAAAAATTCATCCTATTTTCGATATTGAGCAGGAAGTCAAACTCAATTAGGAGTAAGTAATTGATTTATTTAATTTCAGTTTGATTGAATTAACCTCAAAACAACTTAGTTTTTCCCTCATGAAAGGGGCTTTTTCAGAAAAAAAAAAGGGATAGACTGATGAAGCTTCGACGCTCTATTTTCTAGAAATAGCCATAGATACCAGCTTTTTTTAGATGTCTAAATTAGACACCTTAGACGTATATTCTTCAAGTTGCATTGGATAATGAGTTTTCAGAAAAGTCGAAGAGGGAACGACTCGCCCTTTGGAAAGAACCGGCGGTCACTAAATTCCACGAAATCAATCTAAGTGTTCGAGTCACCCGTTGCTTTCTACCATGTCGTTTCAGGCGTAATCTTACCATAATATTGAAAAGCCAAGAATTTTTCATTGTTAGATACTTCCCTATTAACTATCTTTCGCTTTGGTATCGTCAATTTTTAATGTCTCAATGTATTCACAAAAGGAATTTGAATTCAATGGCCTGAAACTTTTTCCGAGTAATTAACTGATTTAGTAATTGAACTAAAGACTTGACTTCTCTTTAGCTGCATACATCACATCCACTGTAATTTTCGAAATATTGTTTTGTTTTGCGAAAACCTCGGTATTTCGTCTAATTTTTCCCCTGACAAAACCGGGGATTTTATTTGGTTCCAACTCAGCTTCGGGGGCCCAATCAGTTATCTTATTTACTGATAGGGACTTAGTATTTACTCCCTTGGTGTCGTGTCCTCCAAAAACGTCTGGTGAGTGATCTTCCATACCCAGATTGAACGAATTATAAATTAAATCTGCTATTTGATTGGTTCCCTCGTAACCCAGAAAGGGTCGATATCCTGAAGGAAAATTCTGAATATGAACTGGTGAAGAAATAACCCCACACGGAATATCAATACGTTTACCAATATGACGCTCCATTTGAGTTCCAAATATGGCAGAAGGCTCAATACGAGCTATTATATTCCCAATTTTGGTATGATCTTCCGTAATTATTACTTCATCGCACAAACCTTGAACCTGCTCGTTAAACCGTTCTGTATCATGCTTGCAATACGTGCCCGAGCAACTTACACGAATTCCCATTTCTTTGACAAGTATTTTAGTAATTGAGGCAGCATGAGTTGCATCGCCGGAAACCGCTGCTTCTTTTCCAGCCAAATTCTGACAATCGATAGATTTGGAAAACCAAGCTGCTTGAGAAACAAATTTTGTTTGATTTTCAATATAGAAGTCGTAATTAACTTCTTTTTCTAATAATGCAGAAGCCCACAAATTTACAGGTTTCCCGATCCGTGAAATAAAGTCGGCTGTATTTAAAATACCTATTGGAGGTCTTGATAAATAAGGCATTCCATATTCCTTTTCCAAAAAAGTCGCTGCCATCAAACCCATCTCCCGATAAGGGACTATATTAAACCAAGCTCTTGGTAAATTTCTTAGATTTATGAGTAACTCCCCCTCTGGGATTATGTGATTAATTAAAATTCCCGGTTCTCCAAGTAGACGTTTCAACTCACGACAGTCATGTTGATTGTGAAACCCTAGAGTAGAAATTCCTATAATATTTGCTGAAGGAGTATCCGTCAGGGACCGGTCGGAGATGCCTTCATCGCGGGATTTATTTAAGAAATGTCGAACTATTTGCTCCAAGGTTTTATCCGAGGCTTGAAGCTCGTTAACTCGGTAATGATTAACATCTGCAAGAATTACATCGGACTCGGAATACAAAGAAGCTCGATCCACAAAATTTTGTAGATCTTCTTGCAAGATACTAGAGGTACATGTCGGTGTCAAAACAATTGAATCGGGGCGTTATTCCTCATCTTTTCGGCTTATATTATTTACAACCTTATCCCGAGATCCACGGGCTAAAACGTGACGATCCACTACACTAGCGGTTACTGGGGTAAAATCTCTTTCCCTTTCCAACATAGAACGCATTACGTTGAAATGGTCATCTCCCAAAGGGGCATGCATTATAGCATGTACATTTCTGAAGGAACTGGCTACCCTTAAGGTACCAATATGGGCGGGTCCGGCGTACATCCAATAAGCTAATTTCGTAGTTTAATTCTACTTTTTCGTCGTTCCGCATCCTGAAGAGATCTATTGCTACATGTGGCTTGTCGTCATAATATGAACTGGAAGATCGATCGGGGGGTCTATTTTTTTAGTCTCTGGAATCCGCCTCACCCCCCTTTTTTTTTTCTATTCAATCTGGGACGGAAGGATTCGAACCTCCGAGTGACGGAACCAAAACCCGCTGCCTTACCGCTTGGCCACGCCCCACAAAAGATCGTTACATTAAATATCTCATGCCTGAGCTTTTCCGTCAACCGTTTTCCCTCACTTACCAGTGCAGCTTCCTGAAAAGCAATAGCAACGACTTGATATAGAAAAAGTTCTAATGGATGAAAATTGTTGGTATTTTATGAAAAAGAGCTGGCTCGGTAACGCAAAATTTGGTTAGACGCAAAATTCAATCTTTCAATATCTAATTATTTGAATGAGGGAATATATAATGATATATAGTCGTATCCATATATATGTCATTAAATATATATATATATATAGATGTCCGACAGGTTCACTAATCAAGCAAGAAGTGAAGTGTAACCGCGTCGAAAAAAAATCACTTGTTATATTGTTGGAGAATATACATGGTTGTTTTGTATAACATTTATCTAGAAAACCCTCTTCACTTCAATGCTGCCTCTTTGGCCAAGTTACCCGAAGCTTATGCCATTTTTGATCCAATTGTAGACGTAATGCCAGTAATACCGGTGTTCTTCCTTCTTTTAGCTTTTGTTTGGCAAGCCGCAGTTAGTTTTCGATGACGTCATACGAGATTGCTTGATTTAAAGTTAATCCGATTTCTAATAATTATCCGGTGGTTCGTTCGTACGAGACAGGAGCTGGAGTAGAGAAGGGATAGGAATAAGAAAGAGGCAGTTTTCAGCAATCGAACAGAAAAGTTGTTTCACTCAATGAAAATTAAACTCCTTTCTCTGGTATCTGGAGCATACATAAAAAAACAAGAATCAAAGAATCTCGGTGCAAGGGCGTATTGAATAGTCTTCTACTTTTTTCGACGTAACTTGCTTTGAATCGACAAGCATCAATTCATTATCGAATCGAACAGTTCAATGCGTTTTCTTACACCCTATGGCAGTCGAAGGAAAAAGATGTGCTGTTAGTCAGACAAAGTAGTAATAAATTTACTGGATAAAGCATTTTTTCACTATTATCTAAGATTTCACATCAATTGATGTGAAAAGAAAAAGGTTTATTTCTGTTTTGAAAAAAGTGAGGATAAACCGGTTAGGTTGGATAAGATGGGGATTTCGCGGAATAATTTTTGTTTAATTTCACGTATTTAGCTTTAATTCAATTATAGACTTCACCTCTAATTATAGACACGGAGTTATGTCATGCTTACCCTTAAGCTATTTGTGTACACAGTAGTTATTTTCTTCGTCTCGCTTTTCGTATTTGGATTTTTATCAAATGATCCCGGACGAAACCCTGGCCGTAAGGATTGAGTCGGAATTCTTCTATTGCTTGTACTGCTTTTAAAAATGGATTACTTACTCACTTTAATTAAATGACCAGTAGAGGAGAGAGAGGGATTCGAACCCTCGGTACATAAAAATTGTACAACGGATTAGCAATCCGTCGCTTTAAACCTCTCGGCCATCTCTCCGAAAGACTTGCAGTGTTTCTTCTTTCTTATTTTATCTTAACATAGATTTAGTATTTGAGTCTATGTAACTTTCTGTTTGTGGCAAAGTCTGAATAGGAAGCAATAGACTCCATTATACAATTACAATTTGTAGTCAAATTACGAAAAAGTTTCAGAAAAACTTCTCGATGCAATAATAAAGCAATTTCTTTTTTCAGACCCCTTCTCTCGTCTATTTAGTTATAGAGACGGAATCGGGGTTCTAATAAAACGTTGGATTTACAGCAATATTTTGTCAAAGGAATTGATACCTTTTCCATCTCAATATTTCAATCTCAACCGGATTTTAGTTGAACAAGTCACTTCTTCCCCCCTCCAAATAAAACTAAATTAAATAGCAATACTAGCTAATGAGCAATCTGTTTGGGTATGCTAGTTCAGAATGGCGGAAGACGTGACTCAAATTGATGTCGCAATTTTTTTTGTCTTTCTTCTTTCTGTATAGGCGGAAAAATTAGATTAATGTAGTACAAGCTCGTAGGAGCTGCTTACAGTGATCACTGCGAAAAATGTTGATTCCAACAAAGAGTTTGATACCAATTGATTGAAATAAAAAGTATTTCTACCCACCCTTTTGTAGGTGCAGAAAAAAGCTTTTCAACAACAAAAAAAAATATATAATAGAAAAAAAAATAACTGGAAGGAGAGATAATGAATCTAGAAATAATTACGCAACTTGCTGTTCTGACGCTGGTAGTTATATCAGGACCGCTAGTAATTGCATTACTAGTTGCCCGTAGAGGGAATCTCTGAGATTGTTCCGCAATTTATCAGACTTGACTGCACATATATAAATTCGTAGGGGGGGGGGTCTCCTCCTATAACGATACAGATCCAGATATTCCGACCCGTCTCAGCGAGCAATGTACAAATAATTCATATGACTACTATAATGTAACTGTCTCTCAGCGGGTATAGTTTAGTGGTAAAAGTGCGATTCGTTTCATAGTTATTTCAATAGTTGAGGGATCTTTCAAACCGAGACTGAATTGACTAAAAAACTTTATTTAGACCTAAGTGAATTTTGTGTATCTCCACTACTTTTTTGGCTTCAAGGGAAGATCTCTCAATCTCGTTACTCGCATACTTTGTAATGCATAAAAGTTGGTAACGAAGCAGAAATATCTCAGTACCCAAAAATGAAAACACTTGGGTTGATTTAGACCACCGAAAAAGACCATAATCTATGGATAGACGTCTAAGATATTTGTCTCATCGTCACTAAACCTTGGGGAGAACAAAAATCCGAAGAAGGAAGTTGAAAGAAATCAATCCCGGTTTGCCGGGATTCCTAAACTAACGTATTTAGTTGGGCAGTATTCACTGCTTCAACGACTCGGTGAGAAATATTTTCCTAAGGATTTTTTGATAGAAAAAAAAATAAGGAACGAATTAAAGGAAAGGAGAACGAGAATATTAATTTTCCTTCTAAAGGATCATCTAAGAAGTCTATGCCCGGTATACAACCGATATGCACGCAAAACTAACATAGATGCTATGGACGACTCCCGTTTTCCTAAAACGCATTTTGCTAGAAGCAAAATCATTTTTTTTCTCTTCGTTTGAATCCGTTAATTTTTGGATAGACGTTTTGGGCAAATACCAACAAAATTAAACCATTGTTTCTCCATAAAGGAGCCGTATGGGCCGAAATGTCCAAGTTCGGTTCTGAATTAGCGGCGCCATGACCTTTTGTGTCGACTATAACCTTTAGCCTTCCAAGCTACTGATGCGGGTTCGATTCCCGCTACCCGCTACTAATTTTGCTAATGATACTTCCAGTATTGTCCGAACTAAACTAATAATCTATTTGTCGACTCTTTTTTTTTTTGAACAGAGTCGACAAATAGATGGGTGGGTATACGCGGGAGAGAATAGAATAAAAATAGACGTCCATCGCCTAATGGATAGGGCAGAGGTCTTCTAAATCTTAAGTATAGGTTCAAATCCTATTGGACGTAATTTTGCAAATTAGCCCCCAGCCGGGCTAACTGCTGGTTGGGTAGTTTGTCAAAATGATTCTTTACTGTAAAATAAGCGAATCATTTTTCTTGCAATAAGAAAAGTTCCGTTGACTCCTTAATTGCTTCCTTCAAAATAGTTTCAGCTTGCTCAGTAAAAACCTTTGTGGAACGAATAATTTCACCAAAATTGGGTTTGTTGGTTGTTACATACTCACGCAGCTGAACCAAGAATCGTTTTACCTGTTCAACATCTGATATATCTAAATATCCGTTGACTCCAGTGTATATAGTAGCTACCTGCTCCTCTACCGATAACGGAGCTGACTGAGATTGTTTAAGCAGTTCGCGCAACCGCTGTCCCCTAGCTAATTGATTTTGAGTAGTTTTATCGAGATCGGAAGCAAATTGGGCGAAAGCCTCTAATTCTGCAGATTGTGCTAATTCCAATTTTAATTTGCCAGCTACTTGTTTCATAGCTTTGATTTGAGCCGCAGAGCCTACTCTAGATACAGAAATACCCACATTAATCGCTGGTCGAATTCCGGCATTAAATAGATCTGCTGATAGAAATATTTATCCATCGGTAATAGAAATAACATTGGTAGGGATATACGCCGAGACATCTCCCGCCTGTGTCTCAACTATGGGTAAAGCTGTCATGCTGCCCTCACCCAATTGGAGACTTAACTTAGCCGCCCTCTCCAAAAGGCGAGAGTGTAAATGAAAAACATCTCCAGGATATGCTTCGCGCCCGGGCGGTCTTCTTAAGAGCAAAGACATCTGTCGGTAAGCTTGGGCTTGTTTGGAAAGGTCATCATAAATAATCAGGGTATGCTGTTTACGATACATGAAGTATTCGGCTAAAGCTGCTCCCGTGTAGGGGGCGAGATATTGCAAAGTGGCTGGAGAATTCGCAGTTTCTGAGACTACGATGGTGTATTCCATGGCGCCGCGCTCCTGAAAAGTGTCGACTACCTGAGCCACAGACGAAGCCTTTTGACCGATAGCTACATAAACACATATCACATTTTGACCCTTTTGGTTCAAAATTGTATCTGTAGCTACTGCCGTTTTGCCAGTCTGTCTGTCCCCAATAATTAATTCTCGTTGACCACGACCGATAGGAATCATCGAGTCAATAGCAATCAGACCTGTTTGTAGGGGTTCATACACGGAGCGTCTTGAAATAATTCCTGGAGCAGGGGATTCTATCGATCTAAATTCAGAAGCTGGGATTTGGCCTTTACCATCGATAGGTTGAGCCAATGCATTTACGACACGGCCTAAAAAAGAGTCACTGACTGGTATTTGGGCGATCTTTCCCGTCGCTCGTACGGATCCCCCTTCTTGTATGGTTAGACCATCACCCGTCGGTACGGCCCCAACATTATCAGATTCCAAATTCGAAGCAATGCCAACTGTACCGTCTTCGGATTCTACCAATTCGCCAGCCATTACTTTATTTAGCCCATGAATGCGGGCTATTCCATCCCCTACTTAAAGTACAGTACCGATGTTAACAACTTCTATTTCTGGAACATACCCTTCGATTTGCTTGCGAATGATGCTGCTAATTTCGTCAGGTTGGATGTTTATTACCATTTTTGCCAAAAAAAAGTATTACTGCAGGAAAGAAAGGGAAAAATGAAACCTGTTCCATAATTAAATGGGGGCTAAAAGTTGTGATTAAGTGAATTTTTTTGCCAGGGCTCTTAGCAGGCCAATATGATAATCAATCACTCGCAGATGCAACTCATTAGTTAAACGACTATTCAAGCTCTCTAAAGCCCTTTCGGACGCTAATCGAGAAACTTGCTGTCGAACTTGCTCAATTGCTCGTTGCTTCTCGAAACGAATCGCGTAGTTTTTACTATCCTCTAGACCGTTTAAATCATTATCAGCTGCATCGACGAGATCTCGCCTTTCCTTATCCATTTGCGTAAGTCCACTGATGCGAATCTCATCCGCTTTTATTTCCGCCTGCTGCAATCGAATACGAGCCCTTTGAAGTTTTTCAGTAGCTTCTGCATGACGCTCCTCTGCATCCCGAATTGTGTTTGAAATTGCTCTTTCACGATTTTCCAAGAAACTGACCAATGAAAGTGGATTACAAATCTTCAAATTTCAAAGACTAATGATCTCTTCCCAAACCGGACATGGATTTTTTAATCCATCCGGCTTTCATGCCCGCTTCTCGCAATAAGTTGAGTTGGAAAATCTAATAGACACGGGCTTGCCTCCCATTTCCTGTTTTGACTGGTAGGATTTACCTCGACGAAGACTAAGCTCGGAGGAAACAACTACTCATTGAAAAATACAAAACTGGTAGCTCTTCCAAACAATTTGTCAAATTCTTCGGCTGACGATTCTTCTAAGTAGTATTCGTCTTGAATGGGTTGTCTATTCAGCAAATTTAGTGGAGTTTATACAAATCAACTCCGATATCTATTCATATATACCTATACAAAAATTTATTTTGATAGGTGGAAAGAATTAAAACATTCTCGATACGAGCGTCATGTAACGAGTTATGCGTTCTCGGTTGTAACTTGAGTTACGCAATGGGGGAAAGAAAACCCCAATTTTGCTAAGACTTCAAGCCTTTTGGCTTTAACCATATTGACGTAATCCCGACAATGGGTCGATGAGAAGCAGGGTTTCACCAATTATGCGGAATGCTCTGGTTCTTGCATAACATCCATTTGCAGGTAATTCGTCGGGGTTTTGCACCTTTCTGCACCCCATTGATAATTCAGGTGCAACTGGGGAAATCAGTTGTCCTACTCAGATATACGACTCGCACACACCCCCTTTCCATAGTAAAACAATATACCTAGTACCAGGATTAAGTTAATCAAGTTTATCTCAAATATATTAGTGTTTAAACTAATACTTGCGACCGTAGGCCAATAATTTGAGGGGGCGAAGATCTCACTTAGACTTCTCGTTTTCCTTTCCCTCCTTGAAGGTGTTACATATTTTGGGCAACTTCTGGTCCGGCCTAATAACAATTTGTGGAGAATAGGAAAAAAGGGATGAGAGAGCCGAGACCCCCCCCCAAGGAAAAACCCCGCCAATTTGGAAATGATATGGTTTGAATACGGGCGGTGGGAGAGGGGATTGATATAGAAATTTATTTTTCTTTTTCTCTACTTAGTAGAAACGATTTAAACAAGCGGATTTGCAAATAACGGGGCTGGAGCTACAACTAGTCCATAAATTGTCAAAGCTTCCGTGAAAGCCAAACTCAGCAATAAAGTGCCTCGTATCTTACCTTCTGCTTCTGGTTGTCTCGCTATACCCTCGACCGCCTGACCCGCGGCAGTGCCTTGGCCGACACCGGGTCCGATCGAGGCGAGGCCTACAGCTAACCCGGCAGCGATAACAGAAGCGGCAGAAATCAATGGGTTCGTATTAGTCTCCTCCTATTTCATTTACGTTAATCAATTCTGCTTGTCTTGCTGAATAGTAATTACATCCGATTCAGCGAAGGTTTGTTAATGAATGAGTTTTGAAAAATAAATTTTACATGGACTTAATCACAACTATTAATATGGTTGAGTAGCCACATAGTTGGTTAATGTTCAACTGGAAGTCATGAAAAAGCAGATAGAAAAAGCATCTACAAGATTTCCAGCTAAAGACCGATTGATAAAATTTTTCTTTTGACTGAACTCATTATTCCAACTGGATCGACAAATTTTTAGTAGCCAGTAGTAGTAACAATCATTTACTAAACCACATCTATCCCAAACCCAGCGGAAGTAAGATCTAATAACTTCTCATATGTTACGAGATAAACATAACTGGGATCTGGTATCACCGGCTCAAATGGAAAGCATATAGACAAAAGAGATTTCGCCTAATCCTTTTACGAAGCATTTGAGCCCGGTGTCAGGAGTCTCCAACTTTTTCTTATATCCAAAATAAACAATTCAATTCAAATTGTATCTAGATGATATGTATGTGGGGGGGGGCGTAATGCGTGGTCTTATGCTGTGATATCATGATACCACACAAATTGACCTTTTTCACTACAGCGACTCGCTCAATTATCTTTGAAAACAGTTTTTTGTGACTGAATTCAAATTCTCCTTCATTTTCTTAGTGATGACCTTCTGTGGATTCCCCGATATAAGCTGCAGCTGAAGTGGCAGAGATTAAAGCTTGTATAGCACTTGTGAACAACCCCAAAGGCATCGTAGGGACGGGAACAATTAGGGGTACTAGAGAAACGAGAACAGCTACTACCAACTCGTCAGCCAAAATGTTCCCAAACAATCGAAAACTAAGCGATAACGGTTTGGTGGAGTCTTCCAAAATATTAATAGGTAATAATACCGGAGTTGGCTGTATGTATTTGCCAGAATAACTAAAACCCCTATTATGCAAACCTGCGTAGAAATGTGCTACTGATGTAAGCAAGGCTAGTGCAACAGTGGTGTTTATATCGTTCGTAGGTGCAGCCAGCTCTCCATGAGGTAACTGAATAATTCGCCAAGGAAACGAAGCACCTGACCAATTGGAAACAAAAATGGATAGAAACATCGTTCCAATAAATGGGACCCAGGGACGATATTCCTCCTCTCCCACCTGGGTCCTGGTTGAATCTCGAATAGATTCAAGAACATACTCGATAAAATTTTGGATACCTGTTGGTATCGTTCGCAAATTCCTGGTAGTCACAGCGGGTAAAGCTAACAATATTGCTATAACGATCCAAGAAGTTATAAGAACTTGTGCATGAACTTGAAAGTTTCCTATTTGCCAGTAAAAGTGTTAACCTACTTCTACACTCGATACTTGATGAAGATTATCAATTTCACAAATTTGTAGTTGCTCAATTTGCGTAATACCCCCCCTCCCAATGAAGAGCAGAATTATTTAAAATAATTATCATTACATAAATCTTTTAGAAAAAGAGAAGCGAGTTCTTTCTCCATCAAAATCTATGATTTACTCAATTGCCTAATCTCTCGAAACACTGTTTACTATTAAGCCGCAATTTTTTAAAGTAGTGCTGATGAGCTATCATCCTTTTTTCCATCCCATTAAGTTACCGCCGAGCTTGAACGACCATCGCAAATAGCTAATGCTGGTTTGTCCAGTATCCATCGGATTGAGGATCTCGCATCATCATTACCAGGAATTGGAACATCTACAAGATCTGGATCACAATCTGTGTCAACAACACAGATAGTAGGGATACCTGGAATACCGCATTCTTTAAGAGCGATAGATTATTCGTGTTGATCGGTAGTTATCGCAATATCGGGTGAATCTGACATGTGTTGAATTCCGCCTAGACATTTTTTCAATTTAAACAATTATCCTTTCAGAATCGCGGCCTCCTGTTTCGGGAGTCGATCAAATCCGCCCCTATCTTCTTCAGTTTGTAAGTATTGGAACTGGCGAAGGCGTGTTTCTGTAGTGAACCAATTTGTTAAAGTGCCGCCTAACCATTTTTCACTTACATAATGGCATCGAGACCTCAATGCAGCCGATGCTACCAAATCCGCTACTTGATGCTTTGTACCCACCATCGAGAATTCCTTTCCCTCCGCCGCTGCATCAAACACCAAATCACACGCTTCAGCCAAAAGACGAGCAGTCTGAGTTAGGTCGAGAATGTGAACACCTCTACGTTCCGTAAATATGTAAGGAGACATCTTAGGATTCCATTTCTGAGTTTGATGTCCGAAGTGAATTCCCGCGGCCATCATTCCCTCCAAATCGATTTTCCAGTTATTCTGTTGCATTTTCCCCTCATTTTTAAAAAGGAGTGTGAATTCGTCTCATTCTAACTAAATCTGTTAAATTATTACAATCAATTGACCCGTTTTGGGTCTTGGAATACATGAAAAAAGCTTATATCGCCACCTAATTTTTTATCACATTTCCAGATGAAGGCAAGAAAGAGATCGAGTCAACTTTTTCTGAATGACTAAACTGAGATCGAAATTATGCTCCTTGTGGTGACCGCGTAGATTACTTTTGGGAGCCCATTTTGAGTTATTACTACCCTCATTCACGGAATGAGACTCCTTCTGTTTATTCACTTTTAGTTGACAAGCTATTTCTGGACTACCCGTGCCGATGGGAACAGCGTCTCCAAGAACAACATTTTCTTTTAAACCCTTCAACCAATCTATTCGGCCACGAAGAGCGGCTTTAGCTAATACCCGAGTAGTTTCTTGAAAACTTGCCTCTGCCAGAAAACTAGTAGTACTAAGAGAAGCCTTTGTCATTCCCAATACAATAGGTTCGTAAAAAATCGATCTCTTCAATACTCGATTCATACGTTCCGCTTGTGACAACTCGACAAGCTCTCCGGGAAAGAATACGTTAGTTACCTCATCTTCGGATGCTACAACCCTCGACGTCAATTGGCAAACAGTAATTTCTAGATGCTTGTCGGATATCTGTACTCCTTGAGATTCATAAACTTTTCGAATTTGATCGATTAGAACTAGTTGGTAATGCCCCATACTTCTTCCAGTACTCACGAAGTGACTCCAAAGGTTCCCAGTTAATTTGGTAATGCTTCGACACCATCTATGAAAAAGATCTTCGATTCCTGCTGGAATAGAAGCAATTGACCGAGACTCCAGGAGCTGCTCAACCTTTGGAAGACCCTGAGTAATATCTCCAGATTTTAATCTATCATATGGCAATGTCATTAATGTATCTCCTTCTTCGATAATGTCCCCGGAAATTCTATGGGGATTTGCCCCCCGGGTCGCTAGAAGGGTTTTACCCATTCGCATTAATGAATAATTCTGGTGAATGGCTATTACCTGACCAGACTGGAGACATGCACGATGATTTTGGAGATATCGATTTTCGCTGATCAGTAGTCCTAGACTGATTAACAAAATTTCTCGACTAACCAACTTCATAGGAAAATAAATAGGTTTCTCCAAGAAACCTTTCTTGGGATAAGAATTTATGGGGCATTTCAATAGTAATTGACTTTCATCAATCAGATACAAATTTTGATGTTCCGGTTTTTCTGTCGAAAAATCGGCAAAACATTTTTTGTAAGAAAAGGATTTGGGTGGAAAGTGATAAGGGGCCAATAAGCGAAGAATAGGCCAGAAAGTCCCAACTAGGCCTACCTGCTCAAATTTCTTTCGGCCAAAATGAAAATTCGCTCTTTTAATTTTTGTCAGTTCCTCTTTAACGTTCGGATTTGAAGAAGCTTTTGAAAGAGATTCAGATTCAAAATTCAGTGAGATCTTTCTTTCATTCCCGATGACAGGGACGAAACGTTTTTTTTTCCGTTCCCAACCATGGAAGTATTCCCCAATTTCTTTTTTGTAACCAATCTCGTTTGAATCAGCAAATGAATCATTACGAGAGAAATTGAACGGCGATAAAGTCAAGAATAATGAACCCGGCTCCGAAATCAGATGAATTATACTCTGATATCTGAGAATTACTTCGTGGCTACTGCTAAACAAATTAATTTGAACAGGAAATAACTTCTTAAGAGACGCTGATTCTCGAGAAACCCGATTGACCCCGACTCCTCCTCGGGTAGGAGGAGACACCATTGGATTTACCTGAATAAATGTGGTGAGCAAATTATTGATTTTTACACTGATAAGAGATAAATAGATTTTTTTTACACGAAAATTTTCGTGCAGATATCTCCGCCACTCAATCACTAAACCAACTCGAACTAATTGAATAGCCGTATGATTAATCACTTCAATAGTTTCGCCATTTCTGAAGCAGATGAATGAAAAGGCCTGGGCTTTCGCGCATTTTTGCGTCTTCGGTTTGTTGGGACAGAATGGTATTTGTGCTAAAAAATCGTTGGATACGTTGTACTCGATGACTGGTTTTATCGAAACGGAGGTTTTTCTTTTCCTACGAAACGAAACCAGTTGGGGATAAATCCACTTTTTGACTTCAATATTGTCAAAAATCATATTGCTCTGCGCTATTAAATTATTGTCTTCCCTGGTTGTGGATGTATCGACTTGATTCTTTGGATTGTGAATAGATCCAGGTAGAACTCTTATCATGGTGGCATCTCTTGATGTCTTTTCTAGCCGAATCAAGCCACTTGCTTTAGCAATAATATTTGCAGTTATTTGCGCACCTACCTCGACAATACTATCATTGTTTACTAAAATAGATGACAGGGGTTCGTGCGTGAGATAAACCTCTTTGGGAATCAGAAAAAAATTCCCTTCTTTAACTATTCTATACCACGAACAATAGGTCTTTTCCCTTATCCAGTCGTCAAGGCAGAGCTTATTTTGATTGGTGGATTCAATTTTTATGGTGCCATATTGAATGACCCCCGAAACATTAGTTTGATACTCTAAATTTTCATAGGTGGCAAAGATATGGTCTTCGTTCAAAACGTTGTTTAATTGAACATAGATATTTAAAAAATGTAAATCATTGAGATTTTTTCGGCATCGTTTCGACGGGAATAAAGCCGATGTCCCCAAATCAGCCCGCTCCACTCCAAAATTTGATAGGATGTAATTGGATTTTGGGCGTCTCGACCAATTTGAAAAACATTTTGGGTCAATTCCAAATTCTTGAATCCCTTTCTGAAAACCGAAGTAGTTACTGGGATCGGTTTCTGCCTCTAGAATCTTGTCCGAATGATCGCGTCTCTTTCCGACAAGGTCGGGTTCGATGCCAACTTTATCTTGATCTTTGTAAAAAAAAGAGTTTACGCCGAAATCACTAAAAAATCCTGAAAGAATCCATATATGACTTGCCTCCCGTACGAGACGAGTAGTTTTGCAAATGGAATCACGAACGTGCCAAACAAATTTACTCCAGTGAATTTCTCCTTTTAAATTTGGATAAATGGGTTTTTGAATACGTTCTTTGGGAGGAAACTCTTTGGCTCGTACTTCTGCAATGATTTGTTGTGACTCAACATATTGACCATTTCGAACCATAAGTAGACTCCGGGCTGGGACGACGGAGTTGTGTATATTGCCAGAACTATAAATAAGGAAGGATAGTTCATTTCGACACATCCAAGCGGGATGTCCGTGCCTCGTACGCGTTGGATGGACTAATTTTTCATCAGAATTAATGAGTCCATTAAATGGAATTCGTACGTACTCTGCAATATCCCCTGTAAATACCCCGCCCGTATGAAAAGTCCTTAATGTCAATTGAGTTCCCGGTTCTCCAATTGATTGACCCGCAATAATACCGACGGCTTCACCCACTTCTACCAAATCATAATGAGCAAGACTCCAACCGTAACGCAGCTGACAAATCCGAAAAATACTTTTGCATTTCAGAGGAGATCTTACATGTATTGGTTGTAACGATGTTAACAAATTACTAGCCAGTCCATCACTGATATCTTGATTACGAGTAGCAACACATCTGCCATCCCAATAGACATGATCTGCCAACACACGTCCAATCAATCTCTGATACGATATTGTTCTAATAAATCCTCGGCTTCGTTCATTAATATTACTATTCAGGAAAGTGATACTTTTAGCAGTTCCACAATCCCTTTTGCGTACAGCGATATGTTGAACAACTTCAACAAGTCTACGTGTTAAGTATCCAGCGTCTGAGGTTCGAACGGCAGTATCCACAACCCCTTTACGGGCGCCGTAGCAAGAAATGATATATTCTGTCAGGGATAATCCTTCGCGCAGATTTCTTCGAATGGGTAGGTCAATTACTTGATTTCGTGGATCCGACATCAATCCCCTCATGCCAAGCAATTGATGAACTTGAGATATAGTTCCTCGGGCTCCCGAAAAAGACATCATGTGAACTGGATTCAAAGGATCCATCATTTTGAAACTTGGATTCATTTCTCGTTTTGAACATTCACTTGTGGCATACCAAGCTTCAATGGATTGACGTAACTTTTCTACGGCATGCAGACTTCCGTAGCGGTAATGTTGCTCTGAGACGTAACCTTACTTCTCCGCATCTCGTACAAGCCAACCTCTTGTTGGTACTGCCAAAAGGTCATCAATACCCGGTGAGACAGATGCTTTTGTAGCTTGCTGAAAACCCAAAACTTTTACTTGATCCAAAATATTTGTTGTAGATGTGATTCCGAAACAAACGACTAACTTGCCGATGAGTCGCCTCATTGCAACTCTATCCATCGTCTCATTGTAAAAAGGTAATTCAGTTCGATCTGTCATTATAAAAACCTCAACTTCATATATACATGTCTCACTTCGCAGTATAGTATTTAGTAACCGCAATTTTATTAAGAAAGAAATTGAATTAAACTGATTCACTAATCTCTTGGGCATGGAAAAGAACTTTATCATCCCTCATTGCTATAACTATACCTAGCTTGTGTTACTGTATCCAGTGTAGACAAAGTGCTGTATGGGGAAGAAGTCTTTGATACACCTTGCAGAGCTTCTTTCAATTGCTGATTGAATAAAATGCGACCAGGGGTTGTAAGTATATATATACTTGAAATAGACCCATTTTTACATTTACTAACTCGAGAATTTTCGTAAACGTGAAAAGAAGTTCCTAAAGAATCATATTGAGATTCAAAAGGTAATTCACGGATTTTCGAACTAATAATTTGCAGATTGATTTCCCATTGAAGCCATAAGAGACTAGACAAATCAATTCCTTTTGATTCCTTGGCCCGGAGTAAGTCGCAGTAACTACTAAAATGGGGTATTTTGGTGGAGTAGACGCGAGTTCCGTCTATAAAAACGGGATGTCGATTACGGTAAATTCCTTGCTTATCTTCAATTGTTAGTATATAAAGACCGAGAAGCATATCCTGACTCGGCACAGATACGGGATCGCCCGTAGCGGGGGATAATAAATTAATATGTGAAAACATTAGTAGACGAGCTTCAATCTGGGCTTCAAGAGATAATGGGACATGAACAGCCATCTGATCGCCGTCAAAATCTGCGTTAAACCCCCCACGAACCAATGGATGCAGACGAATGGCGCGACCCTCTATTAAAATAGGCTGAAACGCCTGTATGCCCAACCTGTGCAGAGTAGGCGCTCTATTCAGCAGTACCGGATGCCCTCTCATAACTTCCCGAAGAACGTCCCATATTACAGGATCTTTTTCTCGTATCATGCACTTAGCAGCTCGTAAATTACAAGCGATGTGTCATCCGATCAAGTTACGGATTACAAAGGCTTGAAAAGGTTCAATTGACATTTCTCGAGGTAATCCACATTGGTGTAATGAAAGGGATGGGCCTACGACAATCACGGAACGACCTGAATAATCGACCCGCTTGCCGAGCAAATTCTCACGAAATCGCCCCTCTTTGCCCTCAATAACCTCTGAAAATGACTTATATGGTCTGTTATGAATATCCCTCGTTGGTTGCCCACGTATACCACTATCAATAAGTGCATCTACAGCTTCTTGGACAAGTCGTTTTTGGCAAACAATTAAACCTTCTGGTGTAAATTCACTGCCCGATAGGAATTCAGTCAAAGTGTTATTTCGATAAATAACCTTTCTATAAAGCTCATTAAGATCAGAAGTAACCAATTCGCCTTCATACAGCTCCACGATTGGTCTCAATTCGGGAGGAAGAACCGGTAAAAAATCCAAAACCATCCATTCCGGTTTTAGATTCGTCCGTAAAAAATCCTTTGCTAATTTTATCCGTCTAACTAAAAGATCTTTTCTTCTCTGAATTGTTCGATCTTCTCGTTCAATCCCAACCGGTTTTCGTTTTGCCGACACCTGCCATTCCAAATACGCGCGATCCACGAGACTTTGCAAATCTAAGCTAGCTAATCCTTTTTTAATAGCGTCTCCACCAGTAGCGATTTCGTTCTTCTGAAGCGTTTCATAATTTCGAGTAGAGAAAAAAATGGGAAGCATGTTTCTCCAGGATCGTTCCTCGTAATTGAATAAACCCCGCAGTCTTAATAGAGCGGGCCTCTCGGCCACGGGCCTAGCTAAAAAAAGAGTGGGATAGGCTGTTGGTTGACCCCCCCCCAGAATCGGACATGAGTGTTTCCCCTCATCCGGCTCAAATAACTATTCTCAAATCTAAAGACTGTCCTATTCAATGTTTTTTAAGTATCAAAACACTATTTTACCGTTAGAGTTGAAATAGTTGCTCATTACTCGAGTTTCAAACTGTCTTTCTCAAATAGTCTTGATTCCCCTATTTTACAGAATGAAAGGAAAAGTAAGTAATTGCCCCTCTCCTTTACCAAAAGTTGGAAATCTTTTCTTGTTCCTAATGTGATCCCTTCCCCTCTTTGGGTTCCCACTCCACTTCGATGGCTACCTGCCTATTTTAATTTGAGAAGTATATGCGATGATTAGATTCTCATAGCCATACCTAGATTCTTTCCTAACAGTAAGTAAAGGGGAGGGCTGAGGGGTTATGTTAGAAAGCACTTCAATATTCTTCTATTCACTGATCATGAAACCAAATAGTGATTTTTTTTTTTCACGAAGCCAGAATAGTGGATTCTTCTTTCTTCATTAAAAACTAACCATGGAGGGGATTCCTCGATTTGTAAACAAAAACAATATATCCTCTCTCTCCTTCCCGAGTTGCGCGATACTCCTCGTTGGGGGCGAGGGACGTGTCGGTTCGAGACTTCCCATTTTCGTATGGAATGACAGATTGTATGAAATCTATGCTGATCGACACATAAAATCAAGTCACGCATCGCAATAGACTAGGCTTTCTAATTCTTTAAGGGGTTTAGCAAGTAGATTTGCAATATAACTAGGGATCCGTTTCAAAAACCACACGTGGGTTACTGGACACGCAAGTTTTATGTATCCCATTCGATATCTTCGAACTCGAGAATCAGTGAATTCAACTCCGCAATGCTTGCAAATTTTGGAATATGCCTCCTCCTCATTGACAGATTGGTAATTTCCACAGGCACAGACTCCACTTTTTGTAGGTCCAAATATCCTTTCGCAAAATGACCCATCTCTCTCTGGTTTATGAGTCTTGTAATGCAACGTATAAGGTTAATCGACTTGCCCGACGACATCTCCATTAGGTAACTCCCTCTCGGCCCAACTGCGAATCTGTTCGGGGGAGGCCAGTCCAATCCGAAGTTGTTGATAATTAAGTCGATGAATCATAATAAAGAAAATCCTGATTGATTTTTTGCAGAAGAAAAAAAAAATTTGGTAAGATCTCAAATGTTTTCAATCCCCCTTCGCAAATCTTCTTCAAGTGTAAATTTGCGTTCCAAATTTAGGCCCATACATCGTAACTCTCGAACTAGCAATCGGAAAGACTCTGGAACGGTATTGGGTTTATGAACGGGTTTTCCAGTCATAATTGCACTAGGTACTTTATAACGAGCCTGAATATGATCTGATTTAGTCGTAAGCATTTCCTGCGACGTGTAAGACACGCCAAAACCCTCCAAAGCCCAGACTTCCATTTCTCCGACTCGTTGTCCCCCCCGTCTTGATTTCCCCTTGAGAGGTTGCTGGGTCACAAGCGCATAGGGACCACTAGATCGTGCATGAATTTTATCATCAACCTGATGAATAAGTTTCATTATATAGGCTTTTCCAATTGTAATAGGTTGTCCAAAGGGATCACCCGTTCGTCCGTCGATCAATCGACTCTTTCCGGGGTGGTTGGGTTCAAATAACCACGGATTACCGGTTCTTTCACCTGCTGCATAGAGCTCGGAAAATACTAGTTTTCTAGAAGCTTCTCGCTCATATCTTTCATCGAAGGGTACTATGCGGTAATGAGTTTTTAGAAACTTCCCGGATAAACCCAGTAGGCATTCGAAAATCTGTCCCACATTCATTCGTGAAGGTACGCCTAAAGGACTTAGTATCATATCGACCGGTGTGCCGTCTTGCAAATAAGGCATATCTTGTCTGGGTAATATTTTTGACACAATACCTTTATTTCCATGTCTACCAGCTATTTTGTCACCCACTTGTATTTTACGTTTTTGCAATATATAAATATGGATTACTTCCGAATCATTCACAGTATCGTCTTCGGGGTAGACCCACCTGACATCAGTGACTCGACCTCTTCCACCGATAGGTACTTTTAGACAACTTTCTCTCGCGTTAACCAACTGTATACCAAAAATGGCTTGTAACAATCTCCCTTCTGGAACACGTGATGAACTCGCCCCTTCCTGGGGTGTTAGTTTACCCACTGAAACGTCTCCAGCCTCTACCCAAGATCCCAATTCTACAAGCCCACTGTCGTCGAGGTGTCGAAGCGCATGACTATCCAACTGAGGTATTTGCTTGGTAACCCGTTCTGGTCCCTGATTTGTTGCACAAATTTCGACCTCATGTTTCTCAATGTGAAAAGATGTAAAAATATCTTCGTATATCAGGCGTTCATTAATCGACACTGCATCTTCGAAGTTATATCCTTCCCACGGCATATAGGCTACTAATAGATTTTTTCCTAGAGCTGATTCCCCCCTAGCAGTTGCTGCCCCATCCGCTAGAATTTCCCCACTTCTAAAAAGTTCCTCCGGTAAAACCGCGGGTTTTTGGTGCATACAGGTGTTGTTGTTGGAGCGCTCATATATTTTCAATTCAGTACTTCTAATCAAATTGGATTCCTCGACTCCGACTTCATGGATAAGAGATAGTTCAATTTTATTACCCTCTATATATCGAATTTTTCCCTCCCGGAGAGATATAGCTACACTTCCTGAATCTGAAGCTACTTAACTTTCTAACCCAGTTCCTACAATGCACCTTTCGGGCTTAACCAGCGGAACCGCTTGACGTTGCATGGTGGAACCCATCAAAGCGCGGTTTGCATCATTATGCTCAATAAATGGAATAAGAGAAGCTCCAATGGAAAAATGATGGAGAGGGTGAATGCTTCGAAAATCAACTTGTTCCCAAAGAACGCTGAGAAATTCCTGTTGATATCGAACTGGTATAAGTTCCCTTTCCGAAGCTCTCCATTCAGATATTAACAAATTTTCAGTTGCTATTCGGTAGCAATCATCGTCAGCAGGGGATAAATTGACTAACTGCTCTTCTTCGAACAATTCCGACATGTTGAGGTAAGGGCTCTGCAAAGATCCCGCATTGCTAACTCCTGCCTGGATAGCTAGTGAGGAAATCAGACCAGCATTCATGCCTTCCGATGTTTCAATTGGGCAGATTCGGCCATAATGACTAAAATGAATATCTCTAGCTTGAAAACTGGCGGTTCGACGTGTTAACCCACCGGGACCTACAGAGCTTAATCTTCGCTTATGAACCATTTCTGATAATGGATTTGTTTGATCCAAAAATTGCGAAAGGGGATGGGAGCCGGAGAATTCTTTGAAAGCTGCTATTACTGGCGCAGGTGTTACCAAGCCCCGGGGAGTTATTGCGCGTTTGCGCCTAACGGCCCTGGATAAATTTTATCGAATCGAATTCTCCAAACGGTTTGGGGCTAATTTCAATTGTTCCTGAAGCAAATCTGCTACGGATCGGACACGTCGGTTTTTTAAGTGATCTATATCATCGAGTTTACCCCTTCCGTAGCTTATTTCTATTGAGTGATCCGCGGCTGCTAATATGTCTTGAGGTAACGAGAAGTACTCTGTTTCGGGTACGTCGAGGTTTAGTTTGATGTTCAAGTTTCGTCGGCCAATTCGTCCTAATTCGCATCTATGCTGGAAAAACCTTTTTTATAACTCCTTTAATATGGATTCTGAAAAAGATACATCCGCGTCTGCAGCGGAGTATGAATGTTTGTAAAGCTCTGCTATAGCATCCTCCGGTGATTCAATAATTTCTTTTCGCTTTTTAAACATATTCAAAAAAATTTTGGGGTAACGGGCGTTTTGTAGAATATCTCTTTTCTCTAACCCCATAGCTATTGATAAAATTAAGATGGATATTTTTTTTTTCTTGCTAATACGAACCCATATTTTACCCTTACCGTCCATCTCTGACTTAAATCTCCCTCCCCAATCCGAAATTGCAGTACTAGTATACACAGGAATTCCTTTTTGATCCGACTCCCGATTGTAGTAAATACCAGGACTTCTTACTATTTGATTAACCAACACTCTAGCAATTCCATTAATAACGAATGTTCCTCTAGAATTCATCCATGGAATAGATCCTAGCCGTACATATTCTTCTTGTACCACTCGATCTTCAGTACAAATTAATTAAGCTGGTACATATGGATCGGCGGAATATGTAATACATTGATACGCGGCATCTCTCTCTCCGACTGAAGGTTCTGTCAATTGGTACCGATTACCGATGGGTCAGAATTCGACTTCCTTATCTGTATCTTCAATTGTTGGGAAATTTTTGAGTTCCTCAAGCAATTTTCCATTGACAAAACGACTAAATCCTTCGATTTGAATTCGTGCAAGTTCTGGTAGTACGGACATGCCTTCATTTTCTCCTAATGAGGTTATATATCTAGACCTATCTTTGAATAAGATTTTGTGGATTAAATATTTGTATTTCCGTCTTTCTCTTTCGAGACATTTTTTGTGACGAGATAATTTCCAACTTTTTTTTAGTTAACTAGATACACTGCAGATCTATACTAGAAGTAAATAACTAGAACTATTCTCTATTTATTTCTAACTTAATAGATAGTTCTAGTTATTTACTTAACTTCCACTTACATGGTAGCAAGTAACAAGCCGCAAAACAAAGTAGGAACCTAAACGAAACCAATATTTTGCGAACCTGAAATTGAGTCGCCAATTTTCTGAAAAATTCATTTGCTAAAAATACTTTTGCATCTGAGTTTTGTATCTGAGACTGAAACAGCGATCAATACGTAAAAGAGAATTATCTAGGGGCAAACGAACAACTATTTTGTAATTAATTAAATTATATCACATTAGTAATTTTGATTGACGAAAAACACGAAAGTTTGGGCAAAGAAATAGATGGATGTTCCCCCAGAGATCTTGGTTTTATTAATTTTTGCTATTTTCAACCTCGATGTGCAAGGATCTAATTACCGAAACGAAAGTAGTAAGAATTAAAAAGACCTTTCCCCTAGTAGATTTTATTACCAACTTATTTAGCAAAATAAGCAATTTGGATACTTCCCATGACTTGTGTATTTCCTAACTCCAAGAGTTTCAGCGCTAATTCTATTACGGATTGTTGACTCCGGATCAATTGATATGTACACTCCAATTAAGTCAATTTTTGGGATTGTAGTTCAATTGGTTAGAGCACCGCCCTGTCAAGGCGGAAGTTGCGGGTTCGAGACCCGTCAATCCCGATGCAAAAAACTGCGACGAGACGCGTCGCAATTTTTTGAATTTTTGTATTGCCTAGCTAACAAACTAGGCCACTTCGTATTCGAACTTACGTTCCGGTATTCGATTGGGTCGAGCTGGATTCGAACCAGCGTAGGCGCTGCCAGCGGATTTACAGTCCGTCCCCATTAACCGCTCGGGCATCGACCCCTAAATCGAATTGAAAAAATGTGTTTTCATGTGATGAAAACAGGTCTAAATCTTTTGTTTGATCAATTGACGTATTTCACCTGGTTACGTGGGATCATGGAGAAGGTAGAAATAGGCATTTTAATCGCATCAAAAAGTTATTGGAGCCTGAATACCCCCAGGGGAATTCGAATCCCCGTCGCCTCTGTGAAAGAGAGGTGTCCTGGGCCTCTAGACGATGGGGGCTAGATTGCTCGATAAAAGTATAGGTCATTCCCTCTAAACTGTCAATCTGGAGAGATTGAAAGAACTGGAAACTGTTTGTTTTAGCACTAATTAGTCAACTAAAGTTTTTATCTCGACTTCTATCACCGCAAGTTGCAGATAGTTAATTGATTAACTCGAAGAAAAAGCAGCAAAAAAAAATCGTCTATGGAAGGGAAGAATGGGTATTCCCGAGATTTAATTGTGTGATATACTATGTAATTAATATCTAAAAATTAGACTTAAACACTTTTTCGTCAACCGGATATATTCCACTCGGTCAACCCGACTAACTAGAAATAGATGGTTCATAACAGAATTTGAGAGTTCTTACCGTTAGAACCACTCAAGCTATCCTCTAATTGATGATTTGAACTACCGATACGGAAGTAAACATTCTTGCGTTTGTAGCCACTGCACTTTTCATCTTAATTCCAACAGCTTTTCTACTTATCCTTTACATTCAGACGGCCGCTCAGAGTAACGATTAGTCTTCAATCAATTTGATTACTGACTTATAATCAATTCCACAGGAGCAACTAGAAAAAGGGAAGAGGGGGGAGGTTAAATCTTATTTTCAAAATGCAGTGATATGAAAGAAAACTAGTGTTCTGGACGAAATTCCAAAGCTGTGTGGCTGCGGCTACTAACAAGTCGTTAGTACCCAACGCAACGATGTTTCCCGGTTAAGTTTTTTTTTGTTAGTCACAGTTTTTTGGCCTCTACTGACCGTTCTTTCTAAAGAAAATTGACAAAAATTGATAGATCAAGAAATGATCTATCAATTTCTAACTTTTACCAAACTGGTGTTGCTTTCTAAGGAGACGGGTTACGCCCGGCGAACAACACCGGGTCCAAAATTAGGGATATTCTTAGACTATACCTCCAGAGAAGGAGATGTCGACTCAAATGAAGTAATTTAAAGTATATCAAGAATCTGAACTTAGCTGTATATTAGATGGAAAATTCGAAACAGCTTTTTTTACCGAACGCAATTGTAACTCCAAATACTTGCAGCTTGAACAAACGGTGTAGCGGGATGGAGAAATATTTTTGACAGTGCTTAAACAGGAGAAGATTAGCTTTATTATTAACCTCATTTACCCCGCGTCACATCACTTTTTGATACAACGGGTTGTATTTGAATTGATGACTTTAGGTTCGTTAAAATCCTTCAAATAAATACTTCCCATACCTAATTGAGCACTATATTTATTATTGCCTAACCCTTTTCTTAAGCCTATTGCGAGAATAAGGGTTAGAGATATATGTAGATATCTATATCTAGATTGATAAATAAACTATCTACATATATCTATATATACATAGATATATGTGCTTACATATTTCTATGTGACGTGCGTCATATCCTCGAATCTGACTAAAAAGAAAAAACCGATTAGTTATTTATAATCCACTTCTGCCCCGAACTACAAGCGAAAGGGAAAATGTAGAAATTACCGTCAGGGCAGCCCAAGCCATAGTAACTAAGTCCGTAATTATAACTCCTATCTTTTCACTCATCAAATTCTACCTATAACTAACGAGTAACTAGCTTTAAGCCCAAATAGAGATCAAATTTTAAGCAAGTTGAGAGACGTAGTGATAATAAGATATCTGTTTTTGCAGTATTTTGTTTTTCTTTACAGGATACTATCCCAATGGGAATAAAAAATAAGTCTATGAAAACCCACGACTTTTCCTTTTTTAATGTTACTGGTTGGTTTCTTAAAATTCAGAAGAATTGTTAAGTGCTCTTTCCAATTCGTCAAATAGTGATATACTTAATAGGGGTTGTTGATGCGTGACCCAACAAGATACATGAAATGTGACAGGCTATAAGAAGCTATAGAGCAACTCAACCTGTATCTGATTTCAGCGCAATTGACAATCCCAGGGAAAACCCTACCCTGCCCAAATGGTTTGAAAAAATAGAATTCTCTAAATTCACTTCTACAAAGAATTTACTTTTTAATTTAAAAAATGCTGCTGTCGCCCAGGCGACACCCAGATTCGAACTGGGGAATTAGGGATTTGCAGTCCCCCGTCTTACCACTTGACTACATCGCCTTGTCCTAGGAATTCTTCTCCGAAGACCGCCTGAACTCTATTCAGGGGGGGGTTTAGAGCAGATGAAATCTATCACTGGTGAGTATACTACTACGCCGATATACTAGCAAATAGTTTTTCCTATCCCCCAAGAGAACTCCGCATTCCCAGATGACTCCATTTCAGAAATGATTATGAAACCGCGCGCAGTTATACTGTGTTGAAATTTCAAATTCTAAAAAAAAAATTCTTTAGAAAATCTTTTCTAAAAGAGAAAAAGGACTTTTGTACTTCATCTTTCTGAGAAGAGAATCTCTTTGTTGTTTCTGAGGTAGGCGGATAGCGGGAATCGAACCCGCGTCACCTCCTTGGCAAGGAGGTATTTTACCATTCAACTATATCCGCACAATCCGTCAATTCATTTTAACGTATTAAACTCCATGTATATCTAACGAAAGAATTTACACACAGACATTTTTGTGAGAAAAAAGGCTAAATTTACCTGTATGACTTTACCTCCTTCTCTTACCAAAATCAACTCAAAAGGAGTTCCATTTTGTAACTTCTTCTGGCAGGGATCAATCTGCGTACTTCGTTTGAATTTGGTGTCCCCACTCGTAACAGTAAGTTACGAGAGGAGAACCTGAAACAGTAGAGCAGGTTCCTAAGAAATGAAGGAATTGAGTATACCTACCGAAAAAACTAATCCAATCCATAAAGAGGCTCCCGAAAAGACGATATTTTTGCTACTAGACCATCCCGCGGGAGATGCAAACGCGACAGGCACGCCAACAACGAGTAAGAATGAGGTAGCGATTAATGCAAATAAAGCAAATTGAAAAGCGATAGTCATAGTTCCGATTACTTCCGTGTAAGGAATTGATTGTCTATACCACCCGATTCTCATCCGACAGGACTGTTACAGAGCAAAGATTTTGTCTGCAAAGTACAAAGAAATGTATCTTTATGGCACTAACTTAACTCCTAAAATCCGGTAAGCGTAAAACACTCCCCTACTAGAAAAGTTAGCTCAACCCCGTTTTTCAAGATGTTTATCTTTTTCTATGAAAATTCTAAAATGTTACTTTTATTCCGCATCTTTCTTTCACTTAACGGTGGGGGAAGAAACATTTTGATCTATATTCTATTTAGAAGAGATAGATCTTGAAATTAGAAACTTTTTTGATTCAATCGTCTCCAATTAAATCATTTGGAAGACGGGGCTCATACCCCCATCCGAATATCATAGAAGGAATTCACTCGGGAGAGATGGTCGAGCGGTTTAAGGCTCCAGTCTTGAAAACTGGCATGACGCTAAGACGTCATCGAGGGTTCGAATCCCTCTCTCTCCTAACCCTGATACTTGCATCAAACAACGAGTAATTTTGGCTGCCAAAAACAAGGAGCCCCCCCCCCCAAAAAAAAAAGGATTCTCACATATATTAGTGGATGAGAAAATGAAATCTATCTATCCAGTCGGATAGATAGAACAAATTAAACAATGGCGTAGGGGGGCGCAGTTATTCGTTACTTATTTTCTAACAAGATTTTCTTCTTGCTAGAAAAAGAAAATCTTTCACTTATTACTCCTTTTCTTATCCCATTACTAATTGAACACATTACTTTTGGGCTCTAATTTAATTTCAATTTAGGGGTGTCATGGAAAGGACAGGTTCGGTATCGCGATCAATTCCTTTTTCAAACCCAGCTGCGGCTGCACGAGCCCTACCTGCATGCCAGAGATGACCAACGAAAAAGAAGAATCCTAGAACGAAGTGGGAAGTTGCTAACCAACTCCGGGGAGATACGTAGTTCACAGCGTTGATCTCGGTAGCTACTCCACCTACGGAGTTTAGAGACCCCAAAGGTGCATGAGTCATATATTCCGCGGATCGTCGCTCTTGCCAAGGCTGTATATCCCTTTTCAACTTACTGAGATCTAAACCATTTGGACCTCTCAAAGGTTCTAACCAAGGAGCACGAAGATCCCAGAAGCGCATGGTTTCGCCTCCAAAAATAATTTCTCCAGTGGGAGAACGCATTAGGTATTTACCCAAACCAGTAGGTCCTTGAGCAGAACCTATATTAGCGCCGAGGCGCTGGTCTCTGACAAGAAAAGTAAAAGCTTGAGCTTGAGAAGCTTCTGGACCAGTGGGACCGTAGAATTCGCTTGGATATGCTGTATTGTTGAACCAGACAAAGCAGCAGGCAGTGAAACCAAATATGGAAAGAGCTCCCAAACTGTAGGATAAGTAAGCCTCTCCGGACCACACGAAAGCTCGACGAGCCCAGGCAAACGGTTTCGTTAATATATGCCAAATTCCACCAAAAATACAGATGGAGCCCAGCCACACATGTCCACCAATAATATCTTCTAGATTATCCACACTCGCAATCCATCCCTCCCCACCAAATGGAGATTTCAGTAGATAGCCAAAGATAATGTTGGGGCTTAGCGTAAGATTCGTAATTTTTCTTACATCTCCACCTCCAGGTGCCCATGTGTCATACAAACCCCCGAAGTAGAGTGCTTTGAAAACTAAGAGGAAAGCCCCGAAACCTAATAAAATAAGATGAATACCAAGAATTGTAGTCATCTTATTTTTATCTTTCCAAGCGTAACCGAAGAAAGGGAAGGATTCTTCTAGAGTTTCAGGGCCGATAAGGGCATGATATATGCCCCCAAAGCCCAAAACTGCGGAAGAGACCAAATGTAGCACTCCGGAAACGAAGTAGGGAAAGGTATCTACTACTTCACCGCCAGGACCCACCCCCCAACCCAGAGTAGCCAGGTGGGGAAGTAAGATTAGTCCCTGCTCGTACATAGGCTTCTCCGATACAAAGTGAGCTACTTCAAATAGATTCATAGCCCCAGCCCAAAAAACAATCAGGCCAGCATGAGCCACGTGGGCGCCAAGCAGTTTACCAGACAGATTAATCAACCGGGCATTCCCTGCCCACCAGGCAAAACCTGTGGTTTCCTGATCACGACCACCCAGCGAAAGGGTTCCATTAAAGAGCGTTTCCACGGGGTAAAACCTCCTCGGGGAATACAAGGTTTTCATGAGGCTGATCCTGAGCTGCCATCCAGGCACGGATCCCTTCGTTTAATAAAATATTTTTTGTGTAAAAAGTCTCGAACTCAGGATCTTCTGCTGCACGAATTTCTTGGGAGACAAAGTCGTACGCACGTAAGTTTAGGGCGAGACCAACCACCCCAATAGCACTCATCCACAAACCCGTCACTGGCACGAATAACATGAAAAAGTGTAACCAACGTTTGTTGGAGAAGGCAACACCAAATATTTGGGACCAGAAGCGATTTGCAGTTACCATCGAATAAGTCTCTTCAGACTGAGTTGGATTGAACGCCCTAAATGTGTTCGCACCGTCACCGTCTTCAAATAGAGTGTTTTCAACCGTAGCACCATGGATAGCGCATAGAAGAGCAGCACCGAGAACCCCCGCAACTCCCATCATATGAAATGGGTTCAGAGTCCAATTATGAAAACCCTGAAAAAAGAGAATAAAACGGAATATAGCCGCTACACCAAAACTGGGTGCGAAGAACCAACCGGATTGTCCCAAAGGGTAAATCAAGAATACAGAGACAAAAACTGCAATCGGAGCGGAAAAAGCTATTGCGTTGTAGGGGCGTAGTTGTACGGACCTAGCTAGTTCGAATTGACGTAACATAAAACCTATCAAAGCGAAAGAGCCATGAAGAGCGACAAAAGTCCATAAGCCCCCTAACTGGCACCAACGTGTGAAGTCCCCCTGCGCTTCAGGACCCCATAACAGAAGCAAGGAGTGGGCCAAACTATTGGCAGGGGTGGATACCGCGGCAGTCAAAAAATTGCATCCCTCTAAGTAAGAACTAGCTAATCCGTGAGTGTACCATGAAGTCACAAAGGTCGTACCTGTAAACCAACCGCCTAAGGCGAAGTAAGCGGTGGGAAAAAGTAGTAGGCCAGACCAACCCACAAAAACGAAACGATCTCTTCTAAGCCAGTCGTCCATACTGTCAAATAGATCTTTCGGTTCTTTGGAAGATTTTCCAATGGCAATTGTCATATTGTTCCCTCATTAAGTTAAGCTCCTCAAACCACTTCTGGGTTCCCTACCCTTCTTTGCTCACTCGACGAGTCGGTATAGCTTGCTCGAATATGAGATAACCGACTCGTCAATGTAAAAGGCATTTTGCTAGAATTCTTCGTGCAAAAGGGAGACTCGGAAGAAGGAATTCGTCAGTTCTTATTGCTTCTTATTTTTCTTTCTATTTATTTACCGTTCTATCCCTCGCTTCCTTGTTCCGATATCTTAATCTTGCTTGTCTCTGAGATATTCCTTTGTTACATCATCTATTTTTTTTTGAGAAAGTGGGTCAACCCCCCTTTTCTTCTAGGACTTTGTTAAACATTCTAACACATGAACGAATCCAACCCAATGAAAAGAGAAATTGTCTGTAAGAATAATAATTTACAGAGAAATAAGTACGGAATTTCGTAGTATGAATAGCTCGCACATTTTATAGCTGTAGATGGAATTTGCACTTTTGTGGTACTTTTTCTAACTAATTGATAGTTTTTCCACCAATTTTCAGGAAACTACAAAAATTGTTTGGTCTCAAATATTCTAAATGAATAGCGGCATGTCGCGGTTCATTTTTGAACAAGGAGTCTGCCGGAAACTTTCATTTCAGGTTGAACGAAATAGTTAGATCTCTGTTTCAAGTCCTAACAGTACAGTCATTTTTTGTTTTTGATTGTTTAGAGAATGTGGTAAGTGGGAGTTCTAGAGATTCAGGAAAAACTTTTTCTTAGTAGTTCAGAATTGTTTATGGACTCTAATATTAATAGGAAGAACTACTCTACTACCTGAATCCCCCCCCCCCCCCTTTTTTTTTTCTTTCTAATATTTCTTCTTTTTCTTTAATTACGTGTAGATGTACATATATATTTTTATACATATTTACAAAATATTGATAGTAGGGATTTGCATTTGATTCCCGAGGTAAGGATAACCAAAATGTCTTTTGTATGATAAATTATATCCAACTAAATACTTGACATTGTGAGGAATGACGCAATCTGCATAACGACAAAATAGAATTTTGATAGAAAAATCTGCGGTGAAAAACAATTTTTTTAGAAATAGAAAAAACTTTCTTTTTTTACATTTTGAAGACCTTGACGACCTGAGCTGGTAAAATACCGGCAGCTAAGCCGAGACTATCGGATAGTCGGATTTTGCAAAACTAATTGATCAGCCCCTTGTCGGATTTGAACCGACGGCTTACGCCTTACCATGGCGTTACTCTACCGCTGAGTTAAAAGGGCTTTTTCATTCTCAAGTAACCTGGACGAATGGGAAAAAAGTTGGCTTTTCCTTTTGTTAGTCGGATCTAAATCTTGGTTAGAGCCGTTGGTAAAACCGTCAGGAAAACAAAAGAAAAGTTAAGAACTGATTACTTTCAACGCTTGGCAAGAACTGTTGATGGATTGGGTCAATAATTGGCAGTTGACTTTGCGGAGACGGGATTTGAACCCGTGACCTCGAGGTTATGAGCCTCGCGAGCTACCAAGCTGCTCTACCCCGCGTAGTTAATGCCTTCAATGTAATTATTATACATTCCCTTGAATAATTTCATTGAGCAGAAGTGCTAGAACTGGGTAAATCAAAGATATTCTATTTTCATTTCTCGATCCGTGAAACAAACGATGAGAGGGTAAATTTTTTCAATTATTCACCAACTTGATTTTGATACTCCAGGCAAAACACAGGTGTGTGCCATTTCGCGGGGTACGTGTCTGGAGAAACCGAAATCTCGGTAATTAGATCTGGGTCGTCCGGTTAGAGAGCATCGGTTACGGAGACGAACAGGTGCACTATTGCGTGGTAGAGATTGCAATCTTTTGAAAAGAATTAGTTTCTCCTGGATTTGCAAACTACTCTTGATTTGTCGTTTCAGAGATTGGCGAACAACATCAAACTTTTTCACTAATTTATTTTTCTTTTTCTCTCTCTCAATGAGACTTTTTTTTGCCATAATCGACAGGTCGGTAAACAGAGTTTTTTTATTACTACGAAACAAATATACCATGAAAAAAAAAATAAAACTTGCAGCCAGAAGTGTTATTTCTCAATAACTTCGAGAAATGTATTTCTCCCTATACCTATTGGTAAGTAAATAATGAATGTCCCGGAGTAGTCGGATGAAAGAGATTAGCCAAATTTACCTGATGTAGATGCTATTAGAAAAGCTGCGTAGGTAAATATATAACCCACAGAGAAGTGAGCTAATCCAACCAATCGTGCTTGAACAATGGAAAGAGCAACTGGCTTATCTTTCCATCGTATCACGTTTGCTAGGGGCGTTCGTTCGTGGGCCCAAGCTAGAGTTTCTATGAGTTCTTGCCAATACCCGCGCCACGAAATTGAAAACATAAACCCGGTAGCCCACACAAGATGCCCAAACAAAAACATCCATGCCCATACAGATAAACTGTTCATGCCGAAAGGGTTATAACCATTAATAAGCTGCGAAGAATTCAGCCATAAGTAATCCCTCAACCATCCCATTAAATACGTAGAAGATTCGTTGAATTGAGCGGCATTGCCCTGCCACAAAGTAATGTGTTTCCAGTGCCAGTAGAAAGTTACCCATCCAATAGTGTTCAGCATCCAAAAAACAGCTAAGTAGAAAGCATCCCAAGCGGAAATGTCGCAGGTTCCTCCTCGACCGGGACCATCGCAAGGAAAGCTGTAACCAAATTCTTTTTTATCCGGCATCAACTTGGAACCACGCGCATCTAACGCACCTTTCACCAAAATTAATGTAGTTGTGTGTAATCCCAAAGCAATGGCATGGTGAACTAGAAAATCCCCAGGACCAATCGTTAAATATAACGAATTGCTGCTGCTGTTAACAGCATCCAACCAACCAGGTAACCACAAGTTCCGACCCGCATTACTTGCTGGACTATCTGCCGAAGATAAGAGTACGTCGAAACCATACGAAGCTTTACCATGAGCCGATTGGATCCACTGAGCAAATACAGGTTCAATTAGAATCTGTTTTTCTGGAGTCCCAAAGGCCAACATGACGTCGTTGTGAACATAAAGACCTAACGTATGAAATCCCAAGAATAAGCTAGCCCAACTTAGGTGGGATATTATTGCTTCTTTGTGTTCCAGCATTCTTGCTAAGACATTATCTTTATTTTGCTCAGGATCGTAATCTCTAATAAAAAAGATGGCTCCGTGTGCGAAAGCTCCTGCCATGAGAAACCCGGCAATGTATTGATGATGTGTATATAGCGCGGCTTGGGTTGTAAAATCCTGTGCTATGAAAGCATATGCGGGTAGGGAATACATATGTTGCGCGACGAGGGAAGTGATGACCCCCAAAGCAGCTAAAGCGAGTCCCAATTGAAAATGGAGGGAATTATTCACCGTATCGTAAAGTCCCTTGTGCCCAAGTCCCAATCTGCCTCCTGGGGGAATATGAGCATCCAAAATTTCCTTCATGCTATGTCCAATACCAAAGTTAGTTCTGTACATATGGCCGGCAATTACAAACACAACGGCTATTGCCAGGTGGTGATGAGCAATATCAGTTAGCCACAAACTTTGAGTCTGCGGGTGGAACCCCCCTAAAAAAGTTAGAATAGCTGTTCCGGAACCTTGAGTGCTGTTAAACAAATGAGTGTTGGAGTCGGGATTTTGTGCGTAAACGCCCCACTGACCCGAAAAAAACGGTCCCAATCCCTGGGGATGCGGAGCGGTAGTTAATAAGTCGTTCCATCTAACATGTCCGCCCCTCGATTCGGGAATAGCTACATGAACCAAATGGCCTGTCCAAGCCAAAGAACTCACTCCAAATAATCCCGAAAGATGGTGATTAAGCCGAGATTCAGCATTTTTGAACCACGAAAGGCTTGGTTTCCATTTGGGTTGGAGGTGTAACCAGCTAGCTAATAAAAATAAAGCAGAAATAGCTAGTAGAAAAATAGATCCAGTATAGAGATCTTGGTTATTACGTAGACCAATGGTGTACCACCACTGATATACACCGGAATAAGCTATATTGACCGGACCCGCAGCCCCCCCCCGGGTGTAGGCTTCGACCGCCGGCTGACCAAAATGGGGATCCCAAATGGCATGAGCGATCGGTCTCACACGTAAGGGGTCCCGTACCCATGTTTCGAAGTTGCCCTGCCAAGCTACGTGGAACAAATTTCCAGAGGTCCATAGAAAGATGATAGCTAACTGACCGAAGTGAGATGCAAATATTTGTTGGTAGATACGTTCTTCAGTGGTATCGTCATGACTTTCGAAATCATGCGCAGTGGCTATACCGAACCAGATACGACGAGTAGTTGGGTCTTGGGATAGACCCTGGCTGAACTTTGGAAATCTTGATGCCGTAATGTTTCTCAAATCCTCCTAGCCATTATCCCACTGCAATGATTCTCGCCAGGAAGAATGCCCAAGTTGTGGCGATTCCACCCAGAAGGTAATGAGTTACTCCCACGGCACGTCCCTGTATAATACTCAGAGCTCTCGGTTGAGTGGCGGGAGCAACTTTCAATTTATTATGAGCCCAAATTATAGATTCAATAAGCTCCTGCCAATAGCCGCGACCACTGAATAGAAACATTAAGCTAAAAGCCCAGACAAAATGAGCTCCTAAGAATAGGAGACCATATGCGGATAATGAAGAACCATATGATTGAATGACTTGAGAAGCCTGTGCCCACAAAAAATCTCGGAGCCATCCGTTTATTGTTGTTGAACTTTGCGCAAAGTTTCCCCCAGTAATGTGATTCACTGTTCCTTGTTCGCTTACACTTCCCCATACATCTGATTGCATCTTCCAACTGAAGTGGAATATAACTACTGAAATGGAGTTGTACATCCAGAACAGCCCCAAGAAAACATGATCCCAAGCAGATACCTGGCAGGTGCCTCCCCTTCCGGGACCGTCGCAGGGAAAACGAAAACCGAGATTTGCTTTGTCAGGTATTAGCCGGGAGCTGCGTGCAAATAAGACGCCTTTCAACAATATTAATACGGTAACGTGAATTGTAAATGCGTGGATATGGTGCACCAGAAAATCTGCAGTACCTAACGGAATCGGCGCTAAGGCCACCTTGCCGGCTACTGCTATTAAGTTGCTCCCACCCCAGGCTAAGCTGGTGCTTTCCGTTGCGTTAGGTACAGTCAATCCCGGAGCCAAAGCGTGAGTATTTTGAATCCACTGAGCAAAGATTGGTTGCAATTGAATGGCAGTATCCGAAAACATATCTTGGGGACGCCCTAAGGCACTCATGGTATCATTATGAATATATAGACCGAAGCTATGGAAACCCAGAAAGATACAAACCCAGTTAAGATGTGAAATTATTGCATCACGATGACGAATAACACGATCCAACAAGTTGTTGCATTGAGTAGTTGGATCGTAATCCCTTACGACAAAAATAGCCGCGTGTGCAGCTGCTCCCACTACTAAGAAACCTCCTATCCACATGTGATGTGTAAACAGGGAAAGTTGTGTGGCGTAATCGGTGGCTAGGTAGGGATAAGGGGGCATGGCATACATGTGATGAGAGACAATAATCGTTAAGGATCCCAAAGTGGCGAGATTGATAGCTAATTGAGCGTGCCACGAACTTGTTAAAATCTCATAAAGGCCCTTGTGTCCCTCACCTGTAAAGGGTCCTTTATGAGCTTCCAGTATTTCTTTCGTGCTATGCCCAATACCCCAATTTGTTCTGTACATATGACCAGCTACCAAGAAGAGAACCGCGATGGCCAAGTGGTGATGTGCAGCATCAGTCAACCACAACCCTCCCGTTATCGGGTTTAACCCACCGCGGAAAGTCAAAAAGTCCGAGTATTCTGACCAGTTCAAAGTGAAAAATGGGATTAATCCTTTTGCAAAACTCGGATACATCTGAGCTAGAAGATCGCGACTAAGGATGAATTCGTGGGGAAGAGGTATTTCTTCGGGGTCAACACCTGCATCTAATAGCTGATTAATGGGAAGTGAAACGTGTATCTGATGCCCCGCCCATCCTAAAGATCCTAATCCCAATAAACCGGCCAAGTGATGATTCAGCATGGATTCGACATTTTGGAACCAAGCCAATTTTGGAGCAGCCTTGTGGTAATGAAACCAGCCGGCAAAAAACATCAATCCGGCAAAAACTAAAGCACCCACAGCTGTGCAATAAAGCTGTAGCTCATTAGTTATTCCGGAGGCTCGCCAAAGTTGAAAAAATCCGGACGTTATTTGCACGCCCTGAAACCCCCCACCCACATCTCCATTAAGTATTTCCTGACCCACTATTGGCCAAACGACTTGGGCACTGGGTTTCACGTGGGTCGGATCATTCAACCATGCTTCATAGTTGGAAAAACGAGCTCCATGAAAATACATGCCGCTTAACCAAATAAAAATAATAGCTAGTTGACCAAAATGAGCACTAAATATTTTACGGGATATATCCTCTAAGTCATTAGTATGACTATCAAAATCGTGGGCATCGGCATGTAGGTTCCAAATCCATGTAGTGGTACTAGGACCCTTAGCCAAATTTCTCGCAAAATGGCCAGGCTGAGCCCATCTCTCAAAAGATGTTTTCACAGGATCCTTCTCTACCATAATTTTGACTTCTGGTTCCGGCGAACGAATAGTCATCGGGACTCTCCTATCTTCGGGCAGGGGATAGCAACAACCTACCAACAGGAGATACAAAATTTCTAATAACTGGGGTTTTTACAAAAATTTACTAGATTTCCTCCGAATTTGAAACTTGAACAGCTCTGATGGAGAGGTTCTACGGGATAAGCTTTTGGTGGTATTATTACACGAGTCAGTAGTGCCTAATGGACTCAAAATAACTAATTGCCCGTTCGGTAAAAAAAAAAATAAAGGAGGGAGAGGAGTCGGTGTCTGACAAGCGGGCAAGCAGAATTCTTTTTTAATCCTACCCGATAAGTTTGTTTGCCACACATTTTCTGTTTCGCCGTTCTACCTCTCCCGCCGGTGAAGCGGGCTCTTCTATTGATGAAGCGGGTAAGAGCGTCCTGTAATTTTTGACCGATTCTGTGCTTCAGCGTAATTCTCGGGGGAAAGTGCTACTGCCCGTTTCCAATACCCAGCAGCCTGATCAAACCAAGCTTCCGATATTTCCAAATCTCCTTGCTGAATGGCCTGTTCCCCTCGACCAGGATGGATGATTCTTTGATAATCTCCTCCTTTAGAACCGAACTTGGGAGTTTCCCACCCCATACGGCTCATACGACTGTACCCCAGTTTAGTGTCTTATAACCAGGAAATGAATACTAACCCCAAACTTTGGGAGAAGCAGGAATAGTCGGGTTATAAATAGAAATAGTCAGGTTTTTGATTTTATCTGTCCCAAATAAAACCTCTTCCGTACTCACAGCTATTAAGGGAGGATTAACAACTTCCCTCGTCACTAACTACCCTATCTCAATACGGATCGCTTGAAAAAGTTTTCTCTTTCCTTTGGGATTTGATACTACGCCGTGTCTCGCCATTTTTTTTTCTCAACTGCCTCTGCTACAGAAACAAATTGCATAAATTTTTTGATGAGACAGCCTAATTGTATCGACCCAAATTTTCAACGATAAATCCTTGCGACGCTCTATTCCCCCACTTTACTTAGTCAACTATCCATGGGACAGTTAAGTCTTTTATCTCCTTTAAACCTGGATTTATTTAAAGGGGACTAAATCCCGCAGCTCGTGGCAATTCCCATCCGGAAATATGCTTGGGGGAAGCCTTCCTCGTCAATTAAGTGGTTAGGAACCAAAGAATCCTGAAGTATAGGTAGTCGCACGTGGTGGCGGATCACAGCCATATTATTAAAAGCTTGTGGCAAGAAGGAATTGCGCTCCGGTGCCTGGAAGTAGTATTCCAAAGCTTTTGCATGTTCTCCATTACTGGTATGAATCAGGCCTATATTGTGGAGTATGTAACTTCGATCGTAAGAATCAATCTCTAAGCGCATGGCTTTGTAGTAACTTCGCGGAGCTTCTGCATATTCTCCTTCTGATTGGGCCGACATCCGTTACGGTTGCTTATGCGAAAAAGCTCCGCTTCAAAACCGTACGTGAAACTTCCGTCTCATACGGCTCCTCCCGCCTGATTGACGAAGAAGCACTTTGGGTAGTATCATTACTGTTATCCCTAATGAAATTTCTAACTAAGCGGGGGTTAGTGTCTTGAAAAACTAGTGTCTAACCATCCCTTCTGCAAAGAGTATCTTTTTCTTACCGGATGGATTCTGTCATCGTCAGTAAATTACTGATAACAGCAATAGACTCCATCCAACAATGGACTCCCTGGCAATTTATTCGTTCCCAACGCTTTGTTTCTCAGGGGGTTAGTCACCCCGGCAATCTCCGATGATCCAAGGGGTATCCGAAATACAAACGGGATGGCTGCTTGTTACCCCGATCGCAATTAGTCGTTATCACGACTCCAGAGTTCTCAAATAAACAGAATGTTTGCCGAAGCTGGGTTGACGAAGACTTTGTATTGCCGATTTCTCCGTGTGGTGTCTGCCCCCCCCCTCTGCTTTTTCCTAAAATTATTGCATATCACAGAATAAAAGCTTTAACCCTTTGCTTGCTTGATACCCAGATCCGCAAAAAACAAGAACCGTAACTTGCGGGGTTGCATCAGTCGTGGATACGCGACTGAAGGATTTGTTTGACAATCAAAAAACACCTCTACCAAATGTGGGCTTGCCAAAATGATATTTTTTTAAACCAATTGGGAATAGTGTCAAATTGCTTCCCTTCTCGAATCACACCATCCCTGTAGTATATAGAAGCTTCCCTCTCTCTCTTAGTAGTAGGCAAAATTCTTGTCAAAATATCCGCTAGAATTGTGAAAGTTTTATCGATAAAATTATCATTTCTCCGAGACCTAGGCGTATTCAAAATTAACTCCTTGTTTTTTTTTCATCGGTTCACCTTTTATTTCATCATTTCATTCATTGAGATTACGGAAAAAAAAACTAAGTCGACTTGATTGGACGACAAGTTAAAAGGGAGAGATCGCGGAGTGACGAAGTAGGTTAAAAACTTACTCCACTTTCCGTCTCGATTTTTAGGGATAGTTATTGGTGAGGATAGGCGCGAATCACTTGTCATTTTACTATCTAAAGTCCTAAAAGAAATTCAGATGTTTCACTACTAAAATGTATCAGCCTCGGGAGAGGTGGCCGAGCGGTTTAAGGCATAGCACCGGAAATGCTACGTAGATTTCTAGCTACCGAGGGTTCGAATCCCTCCCTTTCCTATCTATATTATTACTTCTTTAGACATCTTTTCGTTTATTTCTCTTCCCCTCCTCTGTTAGATTTGTTGAGATAATGCATATCTCTAACTAACAAACTACATTAGGACCCAAATCAATTTTTTTTTTTCTTTACTAAAATAACTAAAGGGTAGGTCAAAAATCTTCTTATATTTCATGTTTCTGGTAATCTGCTTCTTAATTTGTAGAAATCTGAGTTCTTTGACTCGGTATTTTTCCAATGAGGGTCTCCACCGTATTTGATGCAATTTTCTTAAGCCTTTCGAGAATAATATTCAACAACTAACAATTCATTTATATCTAAATCGACGGATTCTCGATTGGCCATATGATTTACTAAACCCGCCGGCTCACCGTTTTTCAAGAGAGACAGAGTCAAATGATCCGGTATTCCGCCCCCTCCAGGATACTCACCTTTCGCGGCATTGTGGGAAGTTGGTCGGTTTCGAATAGTAATAATATCTCTAGGTTTACATCGATAGCTTGGTATATCCACAATACGATGGTTCACTAAAATATGTCTATGATTAACCAATTGTCTGGCAGCGGGAATCGTGGAAGCCATACCTAACCGAAAAATTATATTATCCAAACGCATCTCAAGCAATTGCAACGGTACCTGACCTGTTGAACCCCTGGTTTTTCTGGCGATACGAACATATTTGAGTAATTGGCGTTCTGTCAATCCGTAGTTAAAACGTAATCTCTGTTTGGCCTCCAAACGCACGCAAAATTGAGAAATTTTCTTTGAAGCTGATTGGTCGCCAGCAACTCGAAATTCCCCCGAGTTGAACATCGTATCCTTACCCGCAAAGCCTGGCAAATTTTTCAGACGACGCATTGGTTTTAGACGAGGTCCTCGATAACGAGACGTAAAAACTCCTTTTCTATAAATGGTTTCCAAACGGAGGACGGAAGAAAAAATTATGAGATCAGCACGGAGATGTAATCCATCTCTATTGTCAAATTAAATAGAAGTTGATCAATATGGGTATCTATGAAAATCATAACATATGGATAGAAACTGATAAATATTCGATTTGCTAAAATCATTTGAGCGAAGAGTTTAGGAGGCAGACCGAAACCCACTTTACTACTATTACTGATGTATCCACCAATTTGTACCGGATAGAGTGAAAATGTTGTAGCATATACATTTACATAAAAATTCTGTAGAGGATACTCAGATGGATTGATATTGTCAGTGTATTGCTTTGAGTGGTGCGTCTCTATATACTTAATTTCAGAAAAAACTTTTGAAAAAAAAAACGCGTAATTTCCTAATCGACATTTTGTATTACACAGACGTCTTCTTTAAGAAAAGAAGTGAAAAGCGGGGATAAAATAAGGGAAAGAATCAACAGAGCAAAAGCAAAAGGGGTGAGATGTATAAACAGATGTAGATTTGTATCTACATGCGAGTTTTTACATCCATAATTGAAATATATCTTTAGTAGGTGGGGTGGGGTCTAGATTATTGAATACAGGTACACCAAATTCTCCCATCCTTTCTGTTCAAACTAATAAAAAGCTAAGTCTTTCCCTTCCGGTTTGTTGGGGCTAGGGGTGGGGATATGGCGAAATGGTAGACGCAGCGGACTCAAGCAGATTGAGCCTAGGTATGGAGACGTATCGAGTGGCAGCTCCCAGATTCAGGGAAACCTAGGATTTTTTAGCAGGCAATCCTGAGCCAAATCTCGCATCACCTTACGGAATTTCAGCTGGATTGGTAGGGCGAGATAGGTACAGAGACTCGAAGGGAGTTATTCTAACGGGCGAACTATTAGTTAGTAGTTTACAAAAGAATTGAATATCCAAATGTTCCATGTGATTGACCACATGAAGTAAGATATATGAACGGGAAAGATGTGAATTGTAATTAAAAAGAGGGATATTCTAGCTTTTAGAAGCGGACTCGTTAAAATCAGTTTGGAAGAAGTATTCATTCACGAAGTCGCGCCAATATTATGTTTCATTGATGAAAAGGGCGCTAAAGAAACCTCTCTTCCTTCATCCTACTTATTAGTATTGCTAGTTCCCACATTTTTTTCTACCTGTTGTAAAATCTCGTTCCATTCCGACGAATACTCCTACTTAAGTTAAGTAATGAATGAGCCGGTAGCAACTAATAATTTTCTCGCGAATGAAGGTAGAGCCCGATCCTACGCAGCTACTAACAATCTGGTAGCGACGCAAGTTGCAGTGGGAAGAAAATCCGTTGGTTTCGGCCGTGAGGGTTCAAGTCCCTCTATCCCCAATGCTACAATTCAATCATTCTCTTTGGATTTGGATTCAATTGATATGTCTACGAGTAAAAGGAAGGAAACCATCTAAAACCCTTTGTTTCATCCGGAAAAAAAAAAAGGATCAGCCATTCAGGCGGTGAAAATCCCTGAATGGCTCGATCAATATTTAGTCTCCCTTCCCGTCTTTTATTTCTGTTTTACAAACAGCATGAAACAAATCAACAGAAGCAGAAGTTAAAGTTTAATTGGTCATCAAAGACCCAAAAACGAAAATGTTGAACCCTCGCGTCTCTAGAGCAGTCGTATCCTTAAAAGAAAAGAAGTTGGCCGGGATAGCTCAGTTGGTAGAGCAGAGGACTGAAAATCCTCGTGTCACCAGTTCAAATCTGGTTCTTGGCAACTAAAGGAAAAGTATTCCCTGGGAACGAAAAAAAAAAAGTTTGGTTTGAGCCTATGTCATAGGGATGGGATCTTACTAGAAAAAGCTAGTCGAAAGCTAGTAAGTTTTTCAAGAACTGGGTAAATTGAGTGAGAAGAAATTAGAAAACCTAATCTTTCTCTTTCAAAGGAATCTAATAGGCATCTTGTAATTCATAGAAGTTGGGTACGATATAATCCTTACGGATAGGCCAGCCGATCCAACTTTCAGGCATTAGTATACGCCTAAGATACGGGTGTCCCCGGTGAATAATTCCCAACATGTCGTAGGATTCACGTTCCTGAAAATCAGCACTTTTCCAAACCCAGTAAACCGAAGGTATTTGAGGGTTTTCTCTTGAAACAAAGACTTTTGCACATATCTCCTCAGGTTGATCTGGCTGATCTCGCATCTGGGTTAAGTGATACACACTGACTAAAAATCCTCCCGGTGTCGCGTCGTAAGCACATTGACACCGTAGGTAATTAAATCCGTAAGCATATAGGGCGACAGCTATCGACAACCACTCCTCCGACTTGACTTGCAAAATCTCGACACCTCTATAATCGTAACCCAAAGGTCGATGTGAGAACTTGTGTTTGGCTAACCAGGCAGATATTCGACCCCGCGCATCTGGATGGAATTCATCTTTCTCAATGGTGTTCATATTGGTTAATACCTCCTCGTTTTTCTCAATGATTCATAGGAGAAATAGAACTAGTCATCAATTTGATGATATTAATTCATCGTATTCGTCTGAAAATTTTTGCAAGTTTTCCGAAAAACTAGTTAGCGCCGATTTTGTGCCACAATTCTTTATTTCTTGATTGTACTTTCCGGTATGGGCGTTTGGTACGAAACGAAATCGGTGATTTAAGATAAGGTATCGCGTTCGGATGGGTCGGTAAGCCCGTTCTCCAAAGCTTTCTCGAGCAATTTTCTTCCGTAGTTTTGTCACGGCATCGATAATGGCTTCGGGTTTGGGTGGGCAACCAGGTAAATGAATATCGACAGGAATTAATTTGTCTACCCCGCGAACCGTACTGTAGGAATCTGTACTAGACATGCCTCCCGTAATGGTGCAAGCTCCCATAGCAATTACATACTTAGGTTCAGGCATTTGCTCATATAATCTTACTAGGGATGGAGCCATTTTCATTGTTACGGTACCGGCAGTAACAATTAGGTCCGCTTGTCTAGGACTGGATCTAGGTACTAGGCCGTACCGGTCGAAATCAAATCTCGAGCCAATTAGAGAGGCAAATTCAATGAAGCAACAACTGGTACCATATAGAAGTGGCCATAAACTGGATAACCTGGACCAGTTGGAAAAATCACGGATATTAGCTAAAAAAATTGAATCTGACAAACCCCGCCGAAAGGACGATCGTGCTACCGAATTGAGAAAAGCGTCTTCCTTTTCGTATTTGGCTCTCCTGCTGTCACTCTCACTCGATTGTTCGGAAATTGAGACCATTCCGATGCTCCTTTTCGCCATGCATAAACCAGACCGACGATTAGTACGAATACAAAAACAATCACTTCGATGAAACCAAATAATCCCAAGTCCCCAAAAGCTATAGCCCAGGGATAGAGAAATATGGTTTCGACATCGGAGACCGTGAAGACCAAGGCAAACATGTAATAACGTATCTGAAATCGAATCCAAGTATCTCCTTTTGGTTCAATACCCGACTCGTAACTCGCCAACTTTTCCGGCCCCTCTCGAGTGGGAGCAACAAGCTTGGGAATCGAAAAAGCCAGAAATGGAATAGATATACAAACTAACAGAAAAATCCAGAAAGAGTCATATTGGTGAAACAAAAACATATAATATATACACTCCTTCCGTTTCCACAATCACCGTCTCGCTACACCACAACAGGTTTAGCACCTACAACCTTCTTGGAGAAGTGGGTTGGGATTGTCGTCAGCTTATATCTATAGTAGTAATTAGTAAGTTAAATATGAGCCGTAGAAATGCTATCATTCTTGCGATTCTTCCATCCGCAGTCTCGTTCTCGCATCTCTACCTTTAGTAGTACTAGTAAGGAGACTGGCACTTTGACTGGGTCGCATGTGCGTTCGGTTGATTACTAACTACACGAAAAAATTGAACCAATTTCCTTCTACTTCTGTACATGGGGGGGGTCACATTAACTTGATGAATCAAATTGAATAATGTAATTTTTAATTACTAGAGATCCTATTGAGTAGACCCTATTGAGTGATGGATTTCCTTGGATTGGATAGCCAACTCGGATCGATTAGGTAGGTTGCGCCACATCAACAATTTTGTATTCCTAGTCTTTTTCTTTCCACACCATTTAGGGCTATACGGATTCGAACCGTAGACACTCTCGGTTATGCAGATCAGAATATAGAAACGAGTTCTCGAACTGCTTATCGAACCCAACATGCCGCTTTTGCGGCATTGGGCTCTCTACCTAACTGTTTCGTAATTCAATTGGATACGAACAGGCGCTGATGTACCAATCTTTCATTTCGTCTTATGAATGAGAAAAGATGATTCCGTATACTCAAGCAATTTTTTCTCCAGGTATTCCTCCAAGTTGGATAGTTGGAAGGAACTACATGAAAAAGAAATTCATTAAGCAATCCCGAAGTCTCTTGAGAAGATTATTAGCTACGCGTTGACACAGGTTTGCATCTGTTGGGTAAAACTCCATCTAAGGATCCGATAGAGTCTCTGTCTTTTGAATAATTTAGCACGACACTTTCTACACCCGAAAGTTCGTAAGACGAGGAAGAGATTTTCTTTTGGACCCCCCATTGTCCAACCAAATTTAGCATTGGATAAACCAATTTTACCATATCAACTTTTCAAAATCGATTTGCAGTCGATTTCTCTGTCATGCTACTGTTCTTTCATGGCGAAAAAGTAAGACAGAAGTATGTCATGCAATCTTTTTTGTTTGCACGAATCGTTGGATTTCGACGAATCTTCTAAAAATACACTGGCGCACGTGTAAACGAGGCGCTCTACCGCTGAGCTATAGCCCTTGACAAAACTTTTTATGTAACAAATATTCTATCCGTGACAACTAATTTATGTCAAGTTGGAATAAAAAATGTTGAATCAGGGACTTCTTATTGATGTAATATGAACTTGCTTCCGTCAATTTATCGTGGGTATAATAAATATATATATACAGACGAACATACACAAATAGATACATAGAAATATATCTGAATTTCTGTTAGATACAGCAATATGAATCCCACACCTGAGTAGGTGGGAATCATCACATTGGTGCGTAGGAAGATGGCGGAGACCTACTTAACTCAGCGGTTAGAGTATCGCTTTCATACGGCGAGAGTCATTGGTTCAAATCCAATAGTAGGTAACACTTACTTATTAGATACCGCGACTACTGAATCGATATCGAGTCGGTACCTAATAAGTTTCACCGTGTACAAGACGTATTGCATGTATAGCGTCGTTGTTAGTAAAGTACGTGATCATTGGGCTGGATCGATATCGATACTATCAAGTTCATGAGAACCGGACTAAACGGTAGTTGAAGCCTCCAATCTGGCTTTAGCTCTTTTAAATGCCAAGTTGGCTTCTATTATTCTTTTCTTACCTTCTGCTTTAGCTAACTCAGCTTGAGCTGCCTGAAAACTTCTTCGAGCTTCAACAGGATCAATTTCATTAGCTCTCTCCGCTTCGTTAACTAATATTGTTACCCGATTATTATCTATCATGGCGAAGCCGCCCATCAGTGCCATTGCGGACCATTGCCCGTCATTACGTATTTTTGAGACCCCCATATCCAAAGCTGTGAGAAGTGGCGCGTGATTGGGTAGTATACCAATCTGACCGCTACTGGTGGATAAAACAATTTCCCAGACCTCGGAATTCCAAACTATTCGATTAGGGGCCATTACACGAAGACTTAATCCCATACCTATTATTGACCCTCCGTCTGTAAAGCCGCGGCCTTCGCGGCAGCTTCATCAATATTGCCAACTGAATAAAAAGCTTGCTCGGGGAGATTATCCAACTCTCCAGGAAGAATCATTTGAAATCCCTTAATTGTTTCTGGTAAACTGACATATTTACCCGGAGAACCGGTGAAGACTTCTGCTACAAAAAAAGGTTGTGACAAGAAACGTTCTATTTTTCGCGCTCTAGCTACCGTCAAACGGTCCTCCTCGGATAATTCGTCTAGTCCGAGAATAGCTATAATATCTTGAAGTTCCTTGTAACGTTGCAAAGTCTGCTTCACGCCCTGCGCAGTTTCGTAATGTTCCTCACCTACAATCCAAGGCTGCAACATAGTTGAGGTCGAATCCAATGGGTCTACGGCCGGATAGATACCTTTTGCTGCTAAGCCTCTAGAAAGCACAGTTGTAGCATCTAGATGTGCAAATGTCGTGGCGGGAGCTGGGTCTGTCAGATCATCGGCAGGTACATAAACAGCTTGAATGGAAGTTATTGACCCTTCCTTGGTGGAAGTAATTCTTTCCTGCAATGATCCCATTTCTGTACCAAGGGTCGGCTGATAACCCACGGCGGAAGGCATTCTACCAAGTAATGCCGAGACCTCCGACCCCGCTTGGACAAAGCGAAAAATATTGTCAATAAATAAAAGTACATCTTGTTTGTTAATATCTCGGAAATATTCCGCCATCGTTGAGGCGGTTGAGCCAACTCTCATACGAGCTCCCGGTGGTTCATTCATCTGACCGTAAACCAAAGCCACTTTTGATTCTGATATTTTTTGTTCATTAATAACTTTTGACTCTTTCATTTCCATATAGAGATCGTTACCCTCACGTGTACGTTCCCCCACTCCGCCGGATACAGATACACCTCCATGAGCTTTCGCAATATTATTGATTGATTCCATGATAAGAACTGTCTTCCCAACTCCGGCTCCGCCAAATAAGCCAATTTTTCCACCTCGACGATACGGAGCCAAAAGATCCACAACTTTAATTCCCGTTTCAAAAATTGATAGCTTGGTATCCAATTGAGTAAATGCCGGAGCGGATCTGTGAATCGGAAATGTTGTACTATTATGAACAGGACCCAGATTGTCTACGGGTTCGCCAAGTACATTAAATATTCGGCCAAGAGTGGTTTCACCAACAGGAACACTAAGAGGGGCGCCCGTATCAACAGCGCCCATACCTCTCATTAAACCATCTGTAGCGCTCGTAGCTACGGCTCTTACTTCATTGTTACCCAACAATTGTTGGACCTCACAAGTAACGTCAATTTCCTGGCCCGCCGAGTTTTTTCCCTTGACTACTAATGAGTTGTAGATGTTGGGCATTTCCCCTGGAGAAAAAGCCACATCCAAAACTGGTCCAATGATCTGAGTGATGTATCCGACGTTTTTTTCCACCAATTCAGAAATTTCGAAAAAGAGAGAACTGGTTTTCATAACAGTTTCGTTTTGTTTTCTTTATTTAATTGCTGAATCGATAGAAGTATTTGGTTTTTCACCGTCAAAAGGTTAATAGTAAAGGATATTTACCCATTTTATTATCACCTCTACTCTCCCTTCTTTCCCGTCCAATTTGCAGATGTGGCTATAGATACATTAAGTGAGGGGGGATGCGAAGATTCGATAATTAAAAGAAGTTTTTCTCCCCATATGACTTTTGACTTTGATACTACGCAATCGGTGCCCCATCCATTGAATTCTCATTTTTGGGTTATACGTCTTTTCCTTATCTAGATCATCGGAGTAAAGAACCAACACTGAACTAGTTCATAATTCATGGACCAGTCTAACCACGAACGGATTCCCGAGTCAATGTGTTGAGATAGAGCGGAGTCTTGTTTCATTAACAGTTTCTGCGGAAAAGCAGAGTGATTAGTTGCACCCCGCATGAAACACGGTATAAAATGGTAATGTTCCATTCCTGAAGTGGATTATTGACAGGTATAAGTATCGTGTGGAGGTTAAATCACCGAAACCTGCTTTACGTATCACATCGAAATACTCGACCTATGCCGAGCAGATCTCATCATTGCAAGATTTACTATTTCAGTTGTAGGGAGGAACAAACCCATGTCGCCACAAACGGAGACTAAAGCAGGTGTTGGATTCAAAGCTGGTGTCAAAGATTACCGATTGACTTATTACACTCCCGAATACAAGACCAAAGATACTGATATCTTAGCAGCTTTCCGAATGACCCCACAACCTGGAGTACCGGCTGAGGAGGCCGGAGCTGCAGTAGCTGCGGAATCCTCTACGGGTACCTGGACCACGGTATGGACAGACGGACTTACCAGTCTCGATCGCTACAAAGGCCGGTGTTACGATATTGAGCCCGTTGCTGGGGAGGAAAATCAGTATATTGCATATGTAGCTTATCCCCTGGATTTATTCGAGGAAGGTTCCGTCACCAATATGCTGACTTCCATTGTAGGTAATGTTTTTGGCTTCAAGGCCCTACGCGCTCTGCGTCTGGAAGACTTACGAATTCCTCCTGCGTATTCCAAAACTTTTATAGGACCCCCACACGGCATTCAGGTAGAAAGGGATAAACTAAACAAATATGGACGTCCCCTACTGGGATGTACAATCAAGCCAAAATTGGGCTTGTCTGCCAAAAATTATGGTAGAGCAGTTTATGAATGCCTTCGTGGTGGACTTGATTTCACGAAAGATGATGAAAACGTGAATTCCCAACCTTTCATGCGGTGGAGAGACCGCTTCTTATTTGTAGCAGAAGCCCTTTTTAAAGCCCAGGCAGAAACGGGTGAAATCAAGGGGCATTATTTAAATGCCACCGCAGGCACCTGTGAAGAGATGTTGAAGAGAGCTGTTTTCGCCAGAGAATTGGGTGCACCAATCGTCATGCATGACTACTTGACTGGAGGGTTTACCGCAAATACCAGCTTAGCATTTTATTGCAGAGACAACGGACTACTTCTGCATATTCACCGGGCGATGCATGCTGTCCTCGATAGACAACGGAATCACGGTATACATTTCCGTGTATTAGCCAAAGCATTGCGCATGTCTGGTGGGGATCATATCCATGCCGGAACTGTAGTGGGCAAATTAGAAGGCGAACGAGAAGTTACCCTGGGATTTGTCGACTTACTTCGCGACGATTATATTGAAAAGGATCGTAGTCGTGGCATCTATTTTACCCAAGATTGGGTATCCATGCCAGGTGTACTGCCCGTAGCTTCGGGTGGTATTCACGTCTGGCATATGCCTGCCCTAACCGAAATCTTCGGGGACGATTCTGTCTTACAATTTGGCGGGGGAACGTTGGGACATCCCTGGGGAAATGCACCCGGTGCTGTAGCTAACCGAGTTGCGTTGGAGGCTTGCGTACAGGCTCGTAACGAGGGCCGTGACCTCGCCCGTGAAGGTAACGAAATCGTTCGTGAAGCTAGTAAGTGGAGTCCAGAATTGGCTGCTGCATGCGAAATATGGAAAGCAATCAAATTTGAGTTCGAGACAATTGATACGCTGTAGATAAGTCTGAATTTTCGAAGTTCTTTGCTCCGGCACCTACCTTAAAAACACTATGAGACGTATTAATACTAAGAGGATGGGAAAATCTTTTTTCCCGATCCTCTTAGTACCCCAAGAAAAGTTGGTGAATAAATGGAGGAAAGCGCGTGTTTTTAAACCGCAGATCCGAGGGTTCGAATCCCTCACCAATTAGTATCAGTATCAAAAGACGATATGAACATTAGCGGTCTGATGTTACACTCAAGGATTATTGACCTATTGGGTCATTTGATTTCGTCATGTGTGATTTCGTACTCTATTGTTTCGCCTACTCCATTGGATAACCAAAAATAAACACCTAAAATATGGCTGATTCGGTACCTAATTTTTCAATCTGCAATTTTGTTTCGCCGATGAACTTGGAGTTTATCATGATTTGCTGGTATTTGCCTCAGCTAGGGGTATACTCCGCCGTTTCGGGGAAGCCGTTTGATATTTGTTTGTTACACGAGCTAAGGAAACAGATGAGGAGATTAGTACGTCTGTAATAAATTGGTTTGAAGATAGACGAAAATTCGGTGGATTAATTGGGGCTTTTCTCGAAGAAGCTACGCGAAGCTCCACCTCAAGTGAGAGAGATAGACGAATAGGTGTTAACGCGAACAAGGGATTATGGGCTCGATGTGATAATCGTGGAAATATGCTTCATGTGAAATTTTCGAAACGAAATAAAAGTGTTTGTGAAGAATGCGGTTATCACCTCTCAATGAATAGTATGGAAAGGATCGAACTTTCAATTGATCCCAACACATGGATTCCCTTGGATGAAGACACAACTGCAAGAGACGTTTTAAGTTTCTCCGATGAAGATTCTTATGAAAATCGTATACTTACTTCTCAGGAAAAGACGGGTTTAACTGATGCTGTTCAAACAGGTATAGGATACCTAAATGGAACACTTGTTGCGCCTGGTGTTATGGACTTCCATTTCATGGGAGGAAGTATGGGATCCGTGGTGGGTGAGAAAATTACTCGTTTAATTGAATATGCCACGCAAAAGTTTCTGCCACTAGTTTTAATTTGTGCTTCCGGGGGAGCGCGTATGCAGGAGGGAACGTTGAGCTTGATGCAAACGGCTAAAATTTCTTCTGTTTTGCACCTTTATCAAGTTCAAAAAAAATTGCTTCATATATCCGTTCTTACTTATCCAACTACGGGCGGTGTTACTGCTAGTTCCGGGATGCTGGGAGATATAATTATTGCCGAATCTAAAGCCTATATAGCATTCGCCGGTAAAAGGGTAATTGAATAAACCTCGCGCCAGAAGATACCTGACGATTTTCAAGCAGCTGAGTCGTTATTTGATAATGGGCTACTCGATTCAATCGTCCCGCGTAATCTTCTGAAGGGTGTTTTGAGTGAAATATTTGAGCCTTACTTATTAGCTCCTTACAAAAATACTTCAAAATCTTAGAATTGCCCCGAATTTGATGTGTTTAACTTCTCGTAGATTGGCATCTCAGCTTCTAATCAGGGGAGGTGAATCATAGGATACTTCCTCATTGGCAGTGCATTATTCTTTCCTGCAAAGAATGTTAGGAAAGAATAATTTTAACTAGATTAGTTTTTTAAACTAGAAAACCCTTTCCTTTAGGAAATAAAAGGAATATCATTAGATACTAGGAGGAATAGTGGAACGGAGATATATTGTTGTATAAATACTTCTTCCTTTTTCGAGGCAATTTCACCATGGTAGCGTCTTATTTACCCTCTATCCTTGTGCCGCTAGTAGGTTTGTTGTTTCCGGCAGTTACAATGGCCTCCCTATTTCTGTATATAGAGCGGGATGAAATTTTCTAATTTATTTTTTTTTTGTAGGATAAGTGAGAATTTAGTAGATTTCCCACTCCTCGTAATAATTGTATCAGAAATTTACTTCTAGCCAAAACGTAATTGGGATGACCCCCGCTGGCGGATATCCCTATTTGATTTTTTTTTTAATTTTCAGTAATTAAGATAATATCGTCACAATCTATGTCTCATTCTAACTTCCCACAGAATTGGGATATAGATTGATCATTTATTAGTAAGATGGGATACTTCACTTGTGAAAAATTGTTTACTCAGAGGCTTTAGGTACCAGACGCAGATGCGCGAGACAGAGGCAAAAGTAGTGAATAAATTGCAAAACAAAAGTGAAGAGAGGAAAGAAGGGGAAAGTGAATCCAGCGACAAAATCAATCCATTCATTATGCAATCTCTGAGGAAATGATGATGAATTCCCGCTCCAAATGGATCCAAGTAGAGTTTATAAAAGGCTCACGTACGTTTGCAAATTCGTGTTGGGCCTGTACCCTCGTCTGCGGTTCAATGGGTTTTTTACTGGTGGGTTTTTCTAGTTGCATCGGCGAAGATCTGATCCCTAGATTTTCGTCCAAACAGATTGCATTTCTTCCACAAGGTCTCGTGATGTGCTTCTATGGTATCGCTGGTCTTTCTCTCGGTTTATATTTGTGGTGTACTGCTTTTTGGGACGTGGGAGGCGGATACAATTACTTCGACAAGCGAGAGGGTATTTCTTCCATTTTTCGGTGGGGCTTTCCCGGAAAGAATCGTCGTATCCGTATTCGACTCGTACTGAAAAATATTGAAGCAGTCGGTTTAAAAAGTCAAGAAGGTTTTTTTCCAAGTCGGATTCTCTACCTAAAAGTCAAGGGTCGACGAAGTATCCCGCTAACTAGAATCGGCGATAATTTCACTTTGGAGAATATAGAAGAAAAAGCTGCCGAACTCGCCCGTTTTTTACGTGTATCAATCGAAGGATTTTGAGGTTCAGCTCAAAAATAATATTTTTTTACGAAAAGGTATGGTACAAAACTATTGGGACAACAGGGAAAAAAAAAAAAAGAGTTTGAGAAGGTTCCAACAAAGGGAGATAGCCTAATAGCGAAATAAATACTTTTCCGGCCAGCCCCCTACCTCGCGAATTTCTCTCTCCTGGTTGATGGATAATTAATATATGCAATCCTGTCATTGGAAACGAAAACTTCTTCGATGGTTTTTCAATACACCACATCGTTCCTCGAATAGAGCTTATGAAGCTAGTAAGAATATGCAGGCTGACTCTTTGTTTTTCGTGCAACTAAAGTCATTTCCCCCCATAGCAAAGTATTCGTCACGAGCCCGATCAACTGCAGCATACGGCAAATCTAGATATGTAATATGTCGTAGTCTCCTAGAACACAGAAGTAGCCTACTCCTTTTGGGAATCCAAAAACATTCGAGGATTTTTTTTTGGAAAAAGTTTCTTTGTCCGTCTCCAATCAAGCGCTGCGGATCCTACCCCTACTATACAAGCAATTACTCAGTTGAAGGTTGTTTAGATACGCCTCCGCATAAGCCATTAGATACTTTGATTCCCCGAGGAGTATCTTCGGGATTTTGTTCTAATTCTTACATGGATTACGAAGTGGGCAACCGGAGAAGAGGATTCGTTGGTTTATCAAACTATGAACTTGAGGATGATTCCGCCTCTGCAAGTAAATGCATTTCTGACAAATTGAAAAATCTGCAAAAAATGAATAGAAAATTAGCTTGGATCGAAGCAACTTCAAATGAGTTTGATTCTCGAGTAAGAATTTTTTCCAGACAAATCTTTTCGTTCCAAACTAAGAAAAAAGTGATTGAAAAATCCCTTAATTACAAATTAGCAAATTTCCGCGACAGTACAGCAGCTTACGAGCCAATTAATTTGGTGCCTCGGTCTGTGACCCGGACCTTATCCAGGTTCAAAGCGGAATTGACGAATCAATCAGGTGTATTAGTACATAACGACTTCGATCTAGCAAAGAACCAAGCCTCTGCGTCTCTCCAATCCGTCGGTTTTTCCTTATTTCTTTCCTTATCGTTTCGAGAGGCTCTAAAAAACTGGTTTCTAGAACCCTGGATTAGGGGTTGGTGGAACAAATTTCAAATCCAACTATTTTTAAACCCCCTCCAGGAAGAAAAGGCCTTGAGGCAGCTCCGAGAAACAGAGGCGTTACTCTGGTTAGACGATGTGATTGGCAATTTTGCAAACACCCAGTTGCAAAATTTCGACGCAGATGCATGCGATGAAACTACTAGATTAGTAACAACGTATAACGAGCTAACTATTCATGTATTACTGCAGTTATCAACCAATGCAATTAGCATCGCCACTCTACTTCTTTTCCTCCTACCGGGGCGAAAGAGACTTGCAGTTTTAAATTCCTGGGTTCAAGAGTCATTTTATAGTTTAAATGATACAATGAAGGCGTTTTTCATCCTTCTACTAACTGATTTATGTGTAGGGTTTCACTCACCCCATGGTTGGGAAATAATTGTAGGTTGCGTTTTCGAACAGTTTGGGTTGATTCCTAATAAATATGTAATTCCTCGTTTTGTCTCAACCTTCCCAGTTATTTTAGATACGGTTTTTAAGTACTGGATCTTTCGTCACTTGAATCGCACATCTCCTTCAATTGTAGCGACTTACCATACAATGAGTGAGTGACAACAATTTTTCCAAATCTTCGATGAGCAAGTTACCCCAGCCCCTCATTTAGAATCAACCCCCCACCCCCTTGTTGTTTGCCATCCAATACTTGGAAAACCGGTAAATAATTCATAAAAAGAATTGGAAAAAGAGGAGACTTCTTGGCATTCTAAGATGTCACGGCCTGTTCGTACAAAAATTTAAGATTAATCATCGATCTATGCAAGCAACAATTACGAATAAGTGGGTGAAAAAATGGTGGATTTCATCAATCGTAGTATTGATAAGTTTTGGAAAATTAAGCTGTCCATCTGTATCAAACGCATATCCGATTCTCGCGCAACAAAACTACGAAAATCCACGCGAAGCTACAGGTCGTATCGTATGCGCCAATTGTCATTTAGCCAAAAAACCCGTTGATATTGAGGCTCCACAATCCGTTCTTCCTGATACTGTATTTGAGGCAATTGTTAAGATTCCTTATGACACGTAGATTAAATAAGTATTGGCAAATGGAAAAAGAGGGGGGCTGAATGTTGGCGCCGTCCTCATTCTACCCGAAGGGTTTGAATTAGCTCCCCCTAATCGAATCCCAGCCGAAATAAAAGAGAAATCAGAAAAATTGTCGTTTCAAGTTTACCGACCCGGCAAGGACAATATAATTGTCGTAGGCCCAGTACCGGGCAAGTTATACAACGAAATTGTATTTCCAATCCTATCGCCAAACCCAGGTACTAATAAAGAGAAAGAGGCGCATTTTTTAAAATACCCCCTTTATGTAGGAGGGAACAGGGGGAGGGGGCAAATCTACCCGGATGGTAGCAAAAGTAACAACACAGTTTATACCGCTTCAGCAACAGGAAAGATAAAAAGAATTGTTCGAAAAGAGGGAAAGGGCGGTTACGAAATAACCATTGAAGAATCATCTGAGGCTCGTGAAGCTATTGATATTGTGCCTCCCGGCCCCGAACTAGTCGTTTCAGAAGGTGAGTTTGTTAAAGCGGATCAGCCTTTAACTAATAATCCCAATGTGGGGGGGTTTGGTCAGGGAGAAGCAGAAATCGTACTACAAGACCCTTCGCGGATCCAAGGTCTCCTAGCTTTCTTTGCGTCGGTTGTTTTAGCACAGATCTTTCTCGTGCTTAAGAAGAAGCAGTTTGAAAAAGTGCAGTTAGCAGAAATGAATTTTTGATTTTAACCTCTTTCCTATAACCCTCTCCCAACACCTAAACGACTCGACTTATTTTCCGTCGATTGTGGGTAAAAATCGTGATTTTTCATTTTGCAATTTGGTGGTTCCAGCGTTATGTTATATATAAGGGGGGAGCTAGAAGTAGGCCAGTTCGCAAACGTGTGTTTGAATAAACGGTAGGGGGAGAATTTGGGAATCACACGGCAAAATGTGGAGGTTCTAGTGGACGAGTCAATTTAGAGGCATCAGTAGCGTCGCTACTGTTGGCGGGGTCGGCACCAACGCCACTAGCGACGCTACCAAAAGATTTTCTTGATGCAATCGATTTTTTTTTTCCGCACCTGTTCTTAACTCGACTCTAGCAGGGTCGAATCAGCAATCCAGAGATACAACGGCAGGAATAAGAGGAAGGGATTGGAAACAAAAAATGGGACGGAATATTTGCCCGTTGACGAAGATGATAAAGTACTAGAGGTAGAAACTCTCGTCTCTCGGTTGATCAGTATATAGACGATAGCTCAAAAATCTAACCCCACTAATTTTTGATATTGACAAAGTTTTTCGACAAAATTTTTATTTCTGTAAATAGAATCTATGATATTATTTCTTTTTGCTGTCTAAATCTATAAAGTAGTTATAAACAGGTGGTAAAAAGAATTCTTCTAGGAATCGGTGTCGCTGGATTCAACCCCGATCCCTAAGGGATATACCGACTCATTTACTCAGAAACGAGACGTGCTATAAAGCTCTAATATTACTGAAAACAAGTGTTTTGTCCATTTTTAATCGTCTAAAATTGATGCGAGATCAATTCATAGTTTGGAAAATGGAGATCTGTTGAATTAAAACATTTTTTTTAGTTAAAAAAAAAATGAAAACTTCGCTTGTGGGGTTCGGTACAACTTCTCTGCTTAATCCGCACCTGAAGCAAGAAGAAGTATTCATTGACTAGTCATCACTTGCATCAATCCGTTCTCGAAGAGATGACCCTAACCCTGAATAAGCTCCGTAAAAGAATACGCCCAACAACCCTATTACAAGTGTACCGGCTACAGTACCTACTAACCACAAAGGAACTCTTCCAGTGGTATTTGTCATCTGTTGCGCCTCCTTCCTGCTCTTTCTTTTCATAGCTGTCCGCGACTCTAGACATGAACGGTCACAAATAATTAGGATCTTGACCCTTCTCAGACAATTCTGTTTAGTTTCTAATTGAAAAAGTAGTTAGAAGATGAAACGGCAAGTACAAAAATCAGCAATAGTCCCCAATAAAGGCTTGTACGATTCAATTCTACACTTTGTTTATTTGGATTCGGTTGTGTCGTAGATTCAGGACTCACTAAAAACTATCTCTGAATGAATTGCATAGCTGATATGGATCCCGGGGAGAAAACCGTAGGTACAGCTAATCCATGAACGGCCAACCATCTAACAGTAAAAATTGGATAAGTCTTATCTAATGCCATTGGTTTCTCCTAAAAGGATTTCGTAAATGCATCAACTTGCTCTAACGAGTCGAAGCGACCAGTTATTAGAGGAATTTCTTGTCGGTTCTCTGAAAAGTATTCGTTTGGGCGGGGGCTTCCAAAAACATCATAAGCTAAACCGGTACTTACAGATAACCAGCCTGCAATAAACAGGGAGGGTATAGTAATGCTGTGGATGACCCAGTATCGAATACTAGTAATAATGTCGGCAAAGGGGCGCTCTCCTGTATTCCCAGACATGTTTGACTCCGTATCTATCTTGTAATACCAAAAGGAAAAAATCACTTACTTTATTTCTCAAATCAGGAAAACAAAAAAGAAAGGTCAAAGGGATAAGAAGAATAGATGCAGAATACACCAGCAAAAACAAACCCCTTTGAATAAAATGAATAAAGAGAACTGATACCAATAAGGTTGTCACTTTCGTGCCCAAGGTATATTTAAAATATACTGGGTCAGTATAGCTATTTCAGTTGCTATGCGGCAAGGTTACTCGCTACGAGATCGGTCCTTGAAATTTGTAAAAATTTTGACTAATGCTTCGTCGCCCATACAGCGCGTAAACCATACGGAACAGTCCGTTTTTGAGGTGATGCAGAAAATTTGTAGATGTGGGGAGGGGGGGGGGGGGGGGGGGGGGGGGGGGGGCCCCCCCCCCCCCCCCCCCCCCCCCGCCGCGCCGCGGGGGTTTTGTGTTGTGGCTTTTTGGGGGGGGGGGGGGGGGGGGCGCCCCCCACCCCCCCCCCCCCCCCCCCCCCGACTCCTATCCTAACTTGATGCCCGCTCGATCCCACCTATAGGTCGTTATTGAAAGTAGATGCCCACAAAATAGTTTCAAACAAGAAGTTTAAACATTAAATGGGTAGGGCTGTTATTTTGACGATCAATTAACGATGTCAAGGCGCTGTCCGCCTCGGGAAACGAATTAAATTACTAAGACATTAATGAGTGAAATTAAAAAAGTAAAACCCCCGAGAATTAGACCTAGACTATATCAAATCTAATTTAACAAATTTGAGTAAACAACTTTGATTCGAGGGCGTGGGGTGATAAACTACTCGAGAATCGTATACTAGACTAACCTATCTGCCAGACAATTTGGTATTCAGATATATGCTCACCCCATTAAGTTACTTTGCCTTCCTCATGCTTGCACTAACTTTGACCCCAGCTTTATTCGTCGGATTGAACAAGATTCAGATTCTGCAACTTATTTTTATCGTTTAGAAAAAGGAAAAGGGTCGAGAAGATAGAGGTTTTCTACGGACGGCGCTTACTAATCTGTTGCACTTGCCGATGATTCTATTAGATGATGCGTAAATATACGTTGGTAAGTTTTTTTATTAGAGATTTACAAATTGAAATGGTTGAAGCATCACTATCTGGAATTGTGTCAGGATCGATTCCGATAACCCTAGCTGGATTATTTGTAACTGCATACCTGCAATATCGACGGGGCGATCAATTAGATATTCGATAGAATTTAGTTAAGAATCATCTCATTTGAGGTAAGATCTTGAAAAAAGAGATAAATTGAGATATATTTGCCAAATTTTTTTTCTGATTGCTCCTTTTTTGTCCGAAAAATGTCAAAGAAAAGGACCACTTTTATAACGACGAGAGCTAGTTTTATTTTCACTTTCAATTACAGTGTGCATTGCTTGAGCAATTAAAGGTAGGTAGTAATAGACACGCCCTGTAGGATTCGAACCTACGACATCGGGTTTTGGAGACCCGCGTTCCACCAGACTGAACTAAGGGCGCCTTAATTGCTTAATTGTCACTCTAATTTTTTAGAGTAGGGACTGCAGTGTCCCTCTTTACCGATGTGTTGGAGGGACGGGAAAGACCGAATTTATACTCTCTCCCTCCCCCTCCCCACAAAAAAATGAGGAGGAAAATGGAGATCGATTGAGTGAAAAAGCAACCATCAGCCTTGATGGTTGTATGAAAAATAGGGATGACGGGATTTGAACCTGCGACATTTTGTACCCAAAACAAACACGCTACCGAGCTGCGTCACATCCCTACCAAATTTGATTTGCAGTTGGTGCTACCAACCCCATGGTATTTGATCCAACTGATTATAATCTTTCTTCACGGATACTGGCTACCACTAAAAGAAAAGTTGAGAAAAATTAATTTTTTGAAAAGTTGCTGCCTCCCACCCCCACCCTCTACTTATCTCGATTCCCACTTCGCTTTTTGTTTTTCAACTTAGTTTGGTATCGCTGAGGTAGGGTACTCGAAAGTAAGAAATTTTTATTTCCGGAAATGTGGAAAATTTATTTGTATAAACTAAGTGGTAGATTCTAGGGAATCGAACTAATCAATATGGAGACAGATGGGCGGGGAAATAGAACTTTTAAGGAAAAGGAGGATTCCGATGCAATATGTGAAAGTGTATCTTTCTACGGCCCCCGTCGTAGCTACGATATGGTTCGGCTTATTGGCTGGTTTACTGATAGAAACAAATCGATTTTTTCCGGATGCTTTATTATTTCCCTTTTTTTAACTTTTTTTCCGACGGAAAAAAAACTGAAAATGAATTGAAGAAATAAGGGGTGACAGAACTTCACGCCCCGTTACACATTCATTGGTCACAACTTCGTGCATAGTCCGTTTATACTATTACGGATCTATGCGCGACCCTCTACCCCTTCTTTGAATAGAAGGAAAAAAAATTAGAGTACATTTATTTGATTGTATGGCCAAAAGTAGAGATGTGAGGATAACCGTTGCTTTGGAATGTACAAGCTGTACTCAGAAAGAGACTGGTGGTAAATCCCCAGGTATTTCACGATACACTACACGTAAAAATCGTCGCAACACACCCACTCGATTGGAGTCGGAGAAGTATTGTCCCTATTGCTACAAGCACACTTTGCATAAAGAGTCAAAGAGATGAAGGATGTTTACGTTGCGACTAGTTCAGGAGTAATTGATAGCAACATTGATATGTACCAGTAGTTACAAAGAAATATCATGACTAAATCTAGGCGCCCTCCCCTTAGACGTTCCCCTTCCATCCGTTACGATGAATGTGTTGATTATAAAAATACTAACTTACTTCGTCGATTCGTAAGTGAACAGGGAAAAATCTTATCAAAACGAATAAATAGATTGACCTCAAAACAGCAGCGTTTGGTAGCTACTGCCATAAAAAGAGCTCGCATTTTGGCCTTGCTGCCCTTCTCAAATAACGAGAATTAGACCATTTTGAAAACGAAAAACTGATTTCTAGGATATTTTTTGATAAAACAACTAAAAATTTCCCGCGAAACAGATACAATTCAAATTAGTTCCGTTAAGTCAAATCACTACCTGCAGGATAGTCTGCCTCTATGATTGTTTTCCTTTCCTTTTGCCTTTTTTGATGTGAGAAATATGTAACTCAATTGGGTTTTTCCGCCTCTCCGTTGAAAACGATTCGGAGAGGCTTGAATTCGCTGCCGTGGATCAATCTTTTTTGCCGTTAACTTTTCTTATTAGCCTGGAGAAGCAGTAAGCATCTAAGATAGCTAATTGGGCGAGTGTCTTGCAATTCAAAAGAACTCGATTCTCATACAAATTGTGAATCGCCGAACTGTGGGTAATTCCCTCTTTCCGTGCTGCTGCATTAATCCGAGCGATCCACAAACGGCGAAAGACTCTTTTTCGATTACTTCTATCTATATAAGCATAAGCTAAAGCATTTTTTTCCTGTTGGTTCGCTGTTCTAAATAATACCGAATGAGCCCCCCGAAAACCAGATGCAAAATCAAGAATGTTTTTGCGATACTTCCGAGCGACAGATCCTCGTTTTACTCTGGTCGTTATACGTATAGCCTCACAAAAAATCTCATTTTTTATTTTCAAATAGAAAATCTATTGATTGCTCAGTTCCTCTCTCTTTTCAAAACTTTCACTTCAATTCAATATTTTTTAGTTGGGAATGTCACTTCAGTAGAAAACGCGGCAGACGACGTCGCGTCAGAACAGAGCTACTTAAAAAAGCGAGATTTTGAAAAAATGTAGACTTCCCCCGTCAAGTATGCCGACGCTACATACTAGTATGTCTTTTCTGAACTAATTGTCTTAGACCATTTAGGGGGGAAACCGATTGCAACAACCCTTTTTTATTTTCATTTCTATCTCATGTAAGAATTAGAAATTCCGGAGGCTTCTGCTATTCCGGCTTTCCCTTCCGTAACTACTTGGTTCGATATCCTAATCCACCAAACAGCCAGACGCTGTACCGAAGATGTTACAGATTCCAATGTTTCCGTGGTTGATTCCTTTTGGCAGTAGGATCCCCCCTATATACCGGAGTTTAAATTTGTCCCAAAATGAGGAGAATGACACTGCTGTTGGTGGGTCGCACGATCCCCAAAATGAAACTCAGCCTGTTAAGACTTCTTTAAGCGTATTTATCATTTGTTAGAAGAAATCATATGTATAGTAGCGGTATTTCATGCCGGGAGTTAACATTAACAGAAAAGCTGACCCTGTTACCGCCGAAACGGAATTGACAGCAGAGGTACTAGGATTTGATACCACCAGCCTAATTTCGTTTAATAACTCAATTTTATTATTACTGACTTTTCCCATCGTCCCAAATCGAAAAGGTCGGGTTCGCACCGACTTCAGCCACGAATTCTATTTCTTATCAAAATAGTTGGATTATGAAATTAGTCCCATTTTATTTGGTAGATTATCCTGCAGCATCAATCTCCGAATAGATTAGATTTCCGATCCAAACAAGTCACACATACACCCTAGTACACACCCCCCGCCGCTGGGGGCACCCCCGAAGAGCTGGGGATTTCGTTCCACTTCCCAGCAGTTGTCTCGCTTTTCTAATAAGTTGCTGATTGGTTGGCACGCTCAAAGTACGCAGAAGGTTTATTCGGTGCGAAATATTCTCGACCATTTGGAAAAATATGCTGCATATCTACACCCAAAAATTGATTTTAAAATTTTTTCTATTATTAATTTTAAGTGTATGCTGTATTTTTGGTATTCGAAATAACTTTGTAGATCTGCTCCTAAATGGGTGAGTTAATAAATAACAGACGTTAAACTGCAAAAAAAGAAAAAAAAAAGGGGGGGGGAATTTCGTAAAAAAGTCAGCTGTGAATCTCGACTAATTTTTTTTTCTACTATTCAGCAAATCTCTAACGTGAAACGTTTTCCAACGCTACGAGATCCACAACACCGTAATCCCGGGCTTCTTCCGCTGACAAGAATACGTCTCTTTCCATGTCTTCGGAAATTATCCACAGGGGTTTACCAGTCCTTTGAGCATAGACTTTAGTTATACAATCGCGTAGTTTCGATGCTTCTTCTGCTTCCATGACACATTCTCCAGCTTGTCCGTCGTAATATGAACTGGCGGGTTGATGAATCATTACCCTAATGAGGTGACTCTAACTAAGTCCGACCGTACAAGCAGACATCTCCGCATACGGCTACCTTACACAATTAGCGAGATAAGCTAATGAAGCTTTCTCAATTTGATAGTTAAGAAGCAACTCTTTGCTATGTAAAAATCCTCTACTTCGCGATTGCCCTTTGCTCCTGCCGCACCATGTACGAGAATTGGTATTCTAAGATTTTCCCATCCTTCCTCTTAGAGTACTACGAGTACTACGATGGTTCCGTCATCTCTTCGTGTCCGCAATCCCAGAGTTTGCTATGTATACCCCCGATGGACAAAGGAATCAACAACGTTTGAATCTCAATTTTTTTTTGTTAAAAAAAAACTTTGGGATTTTGACACCTTCTGCAAATTCAATTAAGTTATATAACTTATGACGCTAAGATATATTAATTTTGATTTACGGCGAATCTAACGCAAGTAAAAAATCTTTTTTGATTCCCTTTATCTTCTTAGTACTTCATCGCATTATTTTCGGCTATGTATGAAATATGAAAAGAGTCGCCAAGTACTGATTGCCATGCTATTGTTGCCTCAATTCAGCGAAGGCAAAATCCTAATCCATACAAATCATTGGCGCCAAGCGTGGGGCAGTGCTATACGTCTTGTAATCTCTCCACCAGCCAAAATAAAAGATCCCATCGAAGCAGCAAGTCCCATGCAAACGGTATGTACATCTGGTACGACAAATTGCATCGCGTCGTAAACAGAGATTCCGGCTAATACCGCCCCCCCGGGGGAATTTACATACAAGTACATATCTTTGTCTTGATCCTCACCATTTAGATACATCATGATACCAATAAGTTGATTGGCAATCTCATCATCGATCTGTTGACCTAGAAAAAGAAGCCTTTCCCGATAAAGCCGGTTGATCGGGATAGATCACGACTATCTTACTGACCCCCCCTCCGGAACCGTATAAGTCTCGTTGAAGACACACGGCTTCTACGCGAGAGGATAAAGACGGGATAGAATAGAAAGAAAGAACGGAGTTTTCTTCTTCTACATCTTCAACCTCGTCTAAATGAGGAATCCCACTTTTTCTCGTTCAAGTTTGTCCGGCCCATTTTTTACACATCTTGAACTACATCGTAACTGGCAGTTGGTGCACCAACTGTGCCGATTTCTTTCTCCTACACACCAGTAGATTTCTGTTAGACACTGAGACCTTTTGATTCGGAGAATCTTTAGGCTCATCTCCTACCCCGCAGGGGATAAATAGGTTCCGACCACCACCCGCACATATAGAACAAGTAGTTTTTCTTTCCCTTCTTTTCATTTATTTTTGCATTTTGTAGGCTCGAACAAATGAATCTAGTTAAACAAATTTATGTTCTAGTTATTATCTCGCACGTATTTCTGTTGCGATCGATCTCTGGGATTGGGTGACCGGGGCCTAGACGATCTGTTCATCTCAACTAGCCATGGATTCCGATAGCTAACACTTTTCTTCTATCGGTAAATTAGATTTTTTTTTAATGCATTCAATTACTGATGGAGTACAGGCGAGATGGATACAAATCGATAGTCTACGAAACGGCGGAGACAAGTTCCGCTAGGCTCGACACACCTAACGAGTCGCACTATACGTCAACCCAAACTGCATCCTCTTCCCCAGGTAGACGAAAGGGCACTTTTGGAACACCGATTGGCATGTAGGAATCATCAAAACAGTTTGTTGTAATTACCTCCGAATTGGGGGCGTAAGTAGGAAGCTTAATGAATAAGAAATAGCTCATGTGATGTGATAGTATCACAAGTCTGAGCGAGACGGTATAGGTCGCTTTATTTGTGACTTTGGCATATATTATTGGCTTTTGATGGGACCAATCTCTACATTGTTATACAAGGAATAGAGATGCTAGAATATCCATGTCTTCACACTTTTTTGAGAGAGCCTTTATCCCTATCTAGAAGAGAAGTTGATAGCTTGTTCCACGCAGTAACTTTTTTGCACAACTAAGTGGATGAAGTGATAGATTCGTAAAAAAAAAAAACTTTTCTCACTTAAATTGAAAGGAAGGAACATCGCTTTTTTATCCTACCTATATTTATTGCTTCAATCACGAACTAGAATACTTTTCCAGATGTTTCACATAACAAACCTCATTTTATCTTTCAAGATGCGAGCTTCCATTGCGAGAAAGTTACGTGGTGATCATTCATCTCCAATATCCAAGAAAGGGGTTTTTCATGGGTTTGCCTTGGTATCGCGTTCACACCGTTGTATTAAACGACCCTGGTCGCCTAATTGCTGTGCATCTGATGCATACCGCCTTGGTCTCTGGTTGGGCGGGTTCGATGGCTTCATATGAACTAGCTGTCTTTGACCCATCCGATCCCATTCTTGATCCGATGTGGAGGCAGGGTATGTTCGTCATTCCATTTATGACTCGTATCGGGGTAACAAAATCATGGGGGGGTTGGAGTATCGCAGGAGATACTGCGACGGACGCAGGTATATGGAGTTACGAAGGCGTAGCCGCAGCTCATATAATACTATCCGGTCTGCTGTTTTTAGCCGCTATATGGCATTGGGTTTATTGGGACCTGGATCTATTTCGAGATGATCGTACAGGAAAACCCTCCCTCGATTTACCTAAAATATTTGGAATTCATCTATTTCTTTCAGGAGTACTTTGTTTTGCGTTTGGAGCATTTCACGTAACTGGTTTATTTGGTCCCGGTATTTGGGTATCAGACCCCTATGGATTAACTGGAAAAGTGGAACCTGTAGACCCGGCTTGGGGAGCCGAGGGCTTTGATCCATTCATCCCGGGTGGAATAGCGTCGCATCACATAGCAGCGGGAGTTTTAGGCATATTAGCCGGATTGTTTCACCTCAGTGTTCGCCCCCCCCAGAGATTGTACAAAGCTCTACGTATGGGGAATGTCGAAACCGTGTTGTCTAGCAGTATCGCTGCTGTATTTTTTGCCGCTTTTGTGGTTTCCGGAACCATGTGGTACGGCTCCGCCGCCACCCCGATTGAACTTTTTGGCCCTACTCGTTATCAATGGGATCAGGGGTACTTTCAACAAGAAATAGAAAGACGGGTACGATCAGGCGAAGCTGAAAAACTGAGTCTATCCCAAGTTTGGTCAAAGATTCCGGAAAAATTGGCTTTTTATGACTACATTGGCAACAACCCCGCAAAAGGTGGGTTGTTTAGAGCAGGTGCAATGGACAACGGAGATGGTATAGCCGTTGGTTGGTTAGGCCATGCCGTTTTTAAGGATAGGGACGGACATGAACTGTTTGTACGCCGTATGCCAACCTTCTTCGAAACATTTCCGGTCGTCTTGGTAGACGGAGAAGGTATTGTAAGAGCTGATGTCCCCTTCAGAAGAGCGGAATCAAAATACAGTGTCGAGCAAGTAGGTGTAACTGTAGAATTTTTTGGTGGCGAATTAGATGGTGCTAGCTTCAGCGACCCCGCTACGGTTAAGAAATATGCTAGGCGCGCCCAATTAGGTGAGATTTTCGAATTTGATCGGGCCACTTTGAAATCGGATGGTGTTTTTAGGAGTAGTCCACGGGGATGGTTCACTTTTGGCCACGCTACATTTGCTCTCATCTTTTTCTTCGGTCATATTTGGCATGGCGCAAGAACTTTATTTAGAGACGTCTTCGCCGGCATCGATCCTGACTTGGACGCCCAAGTTGAATTTGGTGCATTCCAGAAGTTGGGAGACCCAAGTACCAAGAGACAAGCTGTTTGAAAGATTTATATCCCTTGGAGTCAGGAAGTGGGGTTCTTTCCCTCACTCCCCACTCTAGTTACTTATATTTATTTGATCGAGAAGAAATGTTTTGTCAAAATTAAATGAATTGTTCTAACTGAATAGTTTTAACTACTTCGAAATCAAGCTAAGGTATGAAAGTTCAACTAAAATTTGACTTCTTAACCTAATTAGTATTAGTACGAGAGATATTTTTAAAAACACCAATTTACCGCTGAATCCATGGAAGCACTGGTTTACACATTTTTGTTGGTAGCCACTTTAGGTATAATATTTTTTGCAATTTTCTTTAGAGAACCTCCTAAAGTGCCTAACAGGGGGAAATAGGGCAATCTATCTCCACTTTAAAAATAGACAGCTTCGCTGCATCGATGAAATCATTGGCACGAGTAAAATGAGATTAATGAGAGACCTTCCCTTTTAACTTTTGGGGGAAGGTCTCTTGGTCTGACTAATCTTCATGTTCCTCGAAGGGATCTCTTAGTTCTTTGGACGGTTGACCAAAAGCGGTATATAGGGCATAACCGGTGAAGCTAACAAGTGAACGGGATATGGGGATAGCGACTAAAGTTGCGGTTTCCGTTGCTATGTGACCCAATAAATTTTCTTCTATCCGGTATACTAGTATATAAAGTCAACAAATTTCAACCAGTTGAATAGGCTATATGGCTACAAAAGTTATTGATGAAACTCCTAGAGGTAAACCTAGAATCAGTTTTTTAGGCATGGTTTTGAAACCGCTCAACTCAGAATATGGAAAAGTTGCTCCCGGTTGGGGAACCACCCCTCTAATGGGGTTTTTCATGGCTTTCTTTGCCATATTTCTAGTTACTATTTTAGAAATTTATAATTCATCCGTTTTATTAGACGGTATTTCAATTAGTTGGTAGAAAGGCCCTGATCCCCACTGATGCGCTAGCAGCAGCTGGGGACTTAGGAGGAGATACTGGAAATCAAAAGGGTAGTTAAATCGCGTAAACTTTTTCCTTTCAAAAAGAAACTATCTCGGCAACATGGGTGTGTGGTTCGTCACAATTAATCCGATTCAACAAATAAAAGTGAAAAGTTCTTTATTTTGTTTAGTCTATTTGAACACTAGTTCTTTCACAACCGATGTCTAGCCGGGTAGCAGTTGAATGATTAATACCCGAAACGCAAGATATTTTTATTTATTGGAAAATGTCAGACTATGATTAATTTGCACCAATTTACTGCTTAAATTTCGTGACAAAGTTGTTACCTGATACTATTTTATCTTCATCTACTTGGTGCTCAATTAAAAAATTCTTTAGGAAATACTTTTTAACCAGTTCTTCCTTAGATTCCGGAGGTGGTAAAGGAAGAAATATGCTGGGCATCTATCAATTTTTAAAAGTTTGAGGCGGCGGCAATAGAGGATCTGCTGCCCATTGGATCTTCTTCTTTTTATTAGACACCGAGGAAGTATTTCGTCGACATATAGTGGAAATCTAAGGTTTTGGGAGTATTCAATGAATCAGATTAAAACGAGGTAACCTCTATTCATTTATGTACCCCACTGTTATTTCTATTCCGAATTTTTGAATTCAATTCTTAGGGGTAGATACATCGATAAGATGAAAAGATTTTTCAAGACGCTAATACTACTGGTTTTCAGATGAAAACGTAGAGGCTAACATGAGATTGAAACGGGATTTATTTTCGAGGTTTTCGAATCCGAGTTGCCCCCCCCCCCCTCATTCTCTTTTTTTTTTCATTGACGAAGAAACGGAAAGACACTTATGGGGCTTCGATGCCTTTTCCGATTGCTAATTTTGCCATTTGACAAATTAAAAATGGAAAAACAAAATGTGCTCAGAAAATAAAACGTCTTTGTCCAAGCTGTGTGAGGGAAAATCCTCATGTTCAGTTTCTGAAGAGGGAGTCAAAGAGGCTTACCTATCTTGCTAAAGTATATGATTGGTTCGAGGAGCGCCTCGAAATTCAGGCAATTGCTGATGATATTACCAGTAAATATGTTCCTCCGCATGTGAACATATTCTATTGCTTAGGAGGAATCACGTTGACCCGTTTCTTGGTTCAGGTAGCTACTGGTTTTGCTATGACTTTTTATCACCGTCCAACTGTTACAGAAGCTTTTTCTTCGATTCAATATATAATGACTGAGGTAAACTTTGGCTGGCTCATCCGGTCTGTTCATCGTTGGTCAGCAAGTATGATGGTACTAATGATGATCCTGCATGTTTTTCGTGTATATCTAACAGGGGGATTCAAGAAACCTCGCGAATTGACTCGGGTTACCGGAGTGATTTTAGCTGTATTAACTGTATCTTTTGGTGTAACTGGATATTCTTTACCCTGGGATCAAATTGGCTATTGGGCTGTCAAAATCGTAACAGGTGTGCCCGAAGCCATTCCCTTGATAGGACCTTCATTAGTGGAATCATTGCGAGGAAGTGTGAGTGTCGGACAATCCACATTAACTCGTTTCTACAGCTTACACACCTTCGTCTTGCCGCTTCTTACTGCCGTTTTTATGCCGATGCATTTCCTAATGATCCGTAAACAAGGCATTTCAGGTCCCTTACAATTTATCCATAAATCGGCGCGAATAACCCGTATTCATTTATCACTATGGGGACCCAGTTTCTACTTCCTAAACAGATTGTTGTTCTGTTGCCGCAAAAACTTACAGATGAAAAGTCACTCAGCGGATTGAATTATCGTCTCGAACTACCGTACCGAGATGACGCAGTCAAAACGTTGGAAGGGAAGAAGTGGATTATGGGAGTGTGTGACTCGTCGCAAAGTCTGTAGGCTACGTAGATATCGAATTGGATACTACTGCTGTGTCTCCACTCCAACTTTTCTTGAGGATTAAGAATCAAAACTTGGATGTGGAAGCATCTTTCTGGAACTCGGAAAGTTGTTTGGAGAACTTTTTTCATGGTCGAACCAAAAATCTTACAAGGCCTCGTCAAACTCCAAGTTACTCTGGATTACGTAGAATTTTTATACGGCTTTTCAAATGATGCATACATTTCCTCTGTATCAGCTTCAGCTGCCAATTCTTTGCAATAATAGCCGTCGGGGTAAATAAACGATCTAAAGAGAGATGGGTGGCCAAAGTCGTAACGAGTTGAAATCCTACACGGGTCGTAGTTATGTTATAGAATATCCCGTAAAAATCAGGAATGATACAATACGTGACGTATAGGATTTAAGATAATCCGCGAAGCTTTATTTCAAACCAAAGTTTTTGAGCCGATTCGGATGAAAAGCTATACCGCGCAAATTAACTTTTTTTTATTCTTCCTTTTTTTGTCTTGCGAGAAAGGGTAGTGAGGTATATGCTCGAGCCGTATGAGAAGAAATTTCCACGTTCGATTCTTACGGGGGAGTGAAGAGTTCATCCCAACAACAAAGAAACCTGACTTGAACGATCCTGTTTTGCGAGCAAAATCAGCTAAAGGTATGGGACATAATTACTACGGGGAACCTGCTTGGCCGAACGATCTTTCATATATATTTCCCGTAGTAATCTTGGGAACTGTTGCATGTACCGTGGGTTTAGCCGTTCTGGAACCATCAATGATTGGTGAACCGGCTAATCCATTTGCAACTCCTTTAGAAATATTACCTGAATGGTATTTTTTTCCCGTATTTCAAATACTTCGCACAGTACCAAATAAATTACTAGGTGTTCTCCCAATGGCGTCGGTACCCGCAGGTTTGTTGACCGTCCCTTTTCTCGAAAATGTCAATAAATTCCAAAATCCGTTTCGACGCCCAGTAGCCACAACAGTTTTCGCAATTGGCACCGTTGCCGCTATCTGGTTGGGTATCGGAGCAACTTTACCCATTGAGGGATCTCTAACTTTGGGTCTATTTCAGTAGCTTTTTCCCCCCATTTTTTACAAACCTGAAAGATATTAGGATCCAGTCTAGGGAATAATTGCTGCGGAGCAAGATGTCCCTAGACTCAATTGTTCACGTCAAAGTAAAAAGTAACTTGAAGTCAACCTCAATTTCTCCAATTCTTTTTAATTTTTCATTCAATTGTTTCGTTTTTATTTACACTGTAATTAGTTAGCATCTAGCCATTTACACCACTTTTTACATTTCTTAATATATGAATTTCTTTGGTTTGATTAGGGCTTCCCTTGATTGATGCCTAGGTTTTTATTGGGTAATTCTTTGGCAAAACGCTCCCGCAGAGCTTTGGACACCTGATCTATAGATTTTTGTCCGAAATTTCTTAGATTTGATAAATCTTCTTGGCTATAATTAAGCGAATCAGCAATTGTGTGTATTTCAGCCCTTTTAAGACAATTAAAAGCTCTGGCGGGTAATTCCAGTTGATCAATAAACGTATTTTGGAGAAGATTTTCCTCTAATTTACTCGTGTTATCAAATTGCAAAGACGTTGATCCTGTCGAGTTGGGGAAATCTTTCTGAGATTCAAAAGGAAAGACGTCTCTGCACTTTACGTCTAAAAAAGTATTTGACAATTCTATGAGTTTTTTAGAGGCTTCATTAAGTGCTTCGTGTGGTGTCAGACTGCCATTGGTCCATATTTCAATAAATGATATTTCCCGTGTCGCTCTACCACTTCCAAGGAGATGGATACTATAATTCACGTTTTGGACAGGCATAAATACGGCATCGATGGAAAATTGCCCATCCTTGTCTCCATTTGAATTTTCTATTCGATATCCACAGTCTTTTTCAATTTTTAACTCGATATTTGAAGATATGGGTTGAGTAATAGTAGCTACATATTGCGAATTGTCAATTATTTTGACACGAGGTGGCACTAATGTATCACCCGCAGTTACTTCTTTAGGACCAGTTACAGATAAAACTGCCTCTTGAATTTCGTTGGAATCGCTCTTAAGTACAATTTCTTTCGGATTAACTAAAACATCATGTATTGTTTCTTAAAGACCCGTTATTGTAGAATACTCGTGCACAACCCCGTTAAATTTTGCGCGTGTTATGCTCGTCCCCCCAACCTCTTGTAGCAAGGCCCTGCGTATGGCAAGACCCACAGTACTAGCTTGGCCTTTTTCAAAGGGAGATACGACGAAACGGCCATAGTGAAGCCGTTTACTTTCCGTTTTCGACTCAAGGCATTTCCACTGAATTGCCTGGGTAGATATTGATCTGTCGTTCTTGATCTTGAGCATAGGGAAATCCCCTTTCCTTTATAGAACTAATTAGAATTACTGGTTAGACGCGTCTTTTTCTGGGGGGTCTACAACCATTATACGGCATAGGAGTCACGTCACGGACAAAACTGAGGATTACGCCGCTCCTGCGAATAGCCCGTAAAGCGGTGTCTCGTCCCGGTCCGGGTCCACTCATCATAACTTCTGCCTGTTTCAGGCCCCGATCCATCGATGCCCGAATTGCATTTTCTGCCGCAGCTTGTGCAGCAAATGGTGTGCTTTTGCGTGTCCCTTTGAATCCGCAAGCACCGGCGGAGGACCAAAGAATTACTTATCCCCGAACATCCGTAACGGTAATAATAGTGTTATTGAAACTTGCTTGGATATGAATAACTCCCTTTTGAACTCCGCGTCTGCCCTTCCGTGAGCGTATTTTTTTTAAATTAGTTAACATAATCAATTGACTATTCATATTGGAAATCTAAGGTTAATTGATACTCCTTTTAATATCTAATTTCTTTCATCCCTGCCTTTGCTTATGCTTTGAGTTGCAACAAATTACCATGATTCGCCCACGTCTATGAATCAATCGACATTTTTCACATATTTTTCGAATGGAAGCGCGAATTTTCGTATCTATAACCTTGAATTAGTTTAGTAAATGTAATTATGGATTTGGCACATGTCCTCCTTCTTATCCTCTTCAGCAAGGTAAGAAGTTGGACGAGTGGGTAACTCTAGTGAAAACTACACCGCTAGCAGGGTCTATTGACTATTGCTTGTATGTTTGTTCTTGAGGCGATAGATGATGCGACCCTTGGCAAGATCGTAGGGACTTAATTCGGCTCTTACCCTATCTCCTGGTAGTATTCTTATATAACTGCGTCAAATCCTTCCCGATATATGAGTCAATACCTGACATCCATTATCCAGACACACTCAAAACATGGCATTGGGAAGAGATTCTGTAACTGTACCTTCCATGTCAATGAGATTCTGTTTCTTCATCATTCGAAATGACTAAACCTCCTAAATTAATTAGATTAAAGTTTTTTTTTTTTAATTCTACACATTATTTTAAGAGAAAGCCATGAAACTTTCTCTTTTCCAACCAGCTAATTACCAAATATGACGCAGAATTTCCCCCCCAATTTTTTTCCGTCGGGCTTCTCGATCTGTAATAAGTCCACGAGAGGTCGATAAAATTGCAATCCCCATACCTCCCAATATTTTGGGGATTCTCCGACGATCGCAGTATATTCTCAGGCCAGGTTTGCTAATACACCCGATAGTTGCAATGTATGGTTCTTTTTTCTTCCCAAAATACTTTAGCTTGACATCCAAAAAATTTTTTTCATTTTCTTTGTGTTCTGCAACGCTTTTTAGAAAACCTTCTTCAAACGGGATTTGTACGATACTTCTAGTCATTTTAGTAGCAGGTATTTTGATCATAGCTTTTCTTCTTGTATTCGCATTCTTTATTGCAGTAGCTGTGGTGGAAGTGGTGTCCGTGAAATATCAATCAGTAGTTGTTGTAGTTGTCAATGCCAAAATAGTTCCTAATGTATTTCCCTCCTCTTTCAACTGAAATCTAATTGAGTTTTGAGGGATTTTTTCCGAAGCGTAAAAAAACCTAGGTTTTTTTTCTCAATTATCTCCCTTCGTCTGACTTAATTTTATGTATTTTCTAAAATTACTTTTGAATTTAACAACTTTTCAAACCTAAATTTATGTAGGGGTTTAGGTTTATTTGGGTCTGAAATACCGAAAATTGGCAACCCTATTCGTTTTATTCATAAATCGTTGCAACACTTCAGGGGCTAACGAGACTATTCTGGCAAAATTACATTCTCTCAATTCCCTAGCTACTGGGCCGAAAATCCTAGTTCCTCTGGGATTTCCTTCCTGGTTGACGATAACAGCCGCATTGTCGTCAAATCCAATAAACATTCCATTGCGTCGTCTGATCCCTTTTCGGGTGCGCGCTGCTACCGCCCTAACCACTTCCGATTTTTTCAAAGACATGTTGGGTATGGCTTCTTTGACTACGGCAACGACGATGTTGCCTGTATTTGCGTATCTGCGGTTGCCTGTTCCTAGTACTCGAATACACATCAATTTACGGGCTCCGCTGTTGTCTGCTACATCTAAATAACTTTGATTCTGAATCATTAGGTATTAATATTGGGGGAAGTTGTAGGTTTAGTCATATATGTATTTATTTTTACATATATAATTTTATTTTATATAGTTATATATACATTATATTCCAACGAAAAGAAAACAAGTTTGCCCCCCCCCCCCACTGCTTCAAAAAAAAAAAACAACAATTACAACTTCGTCGTAGAAGTTACTAATCGAGTAGATATAGGCATCTTGTGTGCAGCCATTGCCATGGCAAGCTTGGCAATCTCTTCCGGTATTCCGCCTAATTCATAAATTATTCGACCCGGTTTAATTACAGATACCCAGTATTCTGGAGATCCTTTGCCTGAGCCCATACGCGTTTCGGCTGGTCTCATGGTGACCGGTTTGTCAGGAAAGATGCGTATCCATAGTTTCCCGCCTCGACGGGCGTGGCGCGTTATTGCCCTTCTCCCCGCCTCTATTTGTCTAGCTGTAATCCAAGCGGGTTCGAGGGCTTGAAGGGCGAATTTTCCAAAGGAAACTACGTCCCCGCGATTGGATATTCCTCTCAATCTTCCTCTATGTTGCTTACGGTATTTAGTTCGTCTAGGGCTGCAATCGATGTTGGCAAAATGTCCCCATCTTTGCTACAGAACCAGACATGGAAGTCTCCTTCCAACCGGCTCCTCGTAAACTCAATACCAACCCTCAATAATTGTCAATTAATTGAATGCTAGTTTCTGTTTTTTTGTGTACATTTTTCATTTATCTATTTACGTTCTTAAGAAGCAATTTTGGTATTATTCAGTATTTAAGTCTACGAGCGAGAATGAGCTTCATTTTCCAACTTTTTTTTTCTCCTTCAGTCCCACCTGTGAGCTTCTCTCGCCATCCCCCTTGCCAGATCTTGCCATTCACGGACTGAATGAGATTTGGAAGTCTCCTCGTTGTTTTAATCTCCTTGAGTAGACGTTTAGGTCCTCTCCCTTGGAGACGGAGCTGGATTATTTTAGCGCTATCAAGTCAATTTTCTCAGCATCAATTGATTTGAAGCTCCCTTCTAATTGTTTCGTAATCATGCTGCATCACGTAACCTTTCAAGAGTTAGGTTGTTAACCATACGACTAATAGCGAAAAAAGAACTTGAACTAAATTTGTTCTTAGAAAATTGCCGCAAAATCATAGTCATACTCCTTCCAGCTTTTCCGGAAAAAGGTTTCTACGGATGAAAGGTTTCTTTATGTTGAAATAATTTTGCTCTGTATTTGGTACGCGCTATGGAATACTCATGGACAGAGGAGGGGTTCAACTAGCAATTAGGTTTTTTTTTTAATTACGGGCAAGGAGATGTTCTTTGACCTTTTGAACGGAACGAGTCGCCCACTAAGCATAGCAGAGATATTATAGAAAACTTGTCATGAAAAAGATTGAAACTGAAATAGTATGAAGCTATCTTGGTTTACATCAATATTTGTAGCATTTTTCCTACATTGCAGAAATTAACAACTATTCAGTATCCCGAAAAATCCAGATCTTTACACCCAAAACGCCATGAATTGTCTGAGCCGGATGGTAGGAGTAGCTTATATTAGCTTTAAACGTTTGAAGGGGAACTCTACCTTCTCTAGCCCATTCGACGCGAGCCATTTCACTACCATTTAGACGTCCAGCTATTTGTATCTTGACGCCTTTATCAGTGGTTCTTCCAACCAGTTCAATGGTTTTTTTCATAGTTCGTCGGAAAGGCACTCTATTTCTTAGTTGCAAGGCAGCATGCTCCGCTAAAATTTTTGGTTCTGTATAGGGTTGAGGAACGCTAATTAAGGTAACCCGGAGATTTTGACTTTCGAGTCCTAACATGTTTACCAGATCACTTTTCATTTGACTAATGCCCAAACTTCGTTCCTCAATTAACAAATCAGGAAATCCGGTATGTATATCAATCTGGATAAGATCTGTTTTTCGTCGGATTTCAATATGCCCAATTCCCCCGTAGTTAGACACATTTTTTACATTTTTTTGAATATATTCTTCGACAAAATTGCGTATTTTTCTATCCCCCTCAAGAAATTTTGGGTAATCCCTAGTTTGTGCGAACCAATAGGAGTAATGCTTCTAATTTACGCCGAGTCGAAAACCAAGTGGATGAATCTTTCGTCCCATATTTATATCCCCTAACTTGATATTAAATAAGTTATTCGTAGCTTTCTCTCGTCTATTGAATCATTTTTTTTAATCATCAAAGAATAGCCCTTAATTTCCCTCACTTTTCAACAAAATTTGAGCTTAATTTAATAGTAACTTTACAAGTGGGTCTTTTTATTGGGTAACCACGCCCTTGAGCTCGCGGACGAAATCTACGTAGGTACGTTGAGTTATCTACCCAAGCCTCACCGATGAACAACTCGGATTTATTCCATCCAAGATTAGTACTTGCATTTGCAGCCGCGGAAAGAACCAGTTGTGATACAAGGTAACATGCTTTATAAGGCATAAATTCAGGTGATACAAGTGCTTCTTCATATGAACAATTTCGTATCCGATCAATAATACGTCGCATTTTGGTAACTGACACACGTATTTTCCTTCCTAGAGCTTGCGCCCCGACCCGTGATTTATTTTCGTTTTTCATGACATACGCTTTCCTAATCATCGACGAGATCCTTTATCGCTTTTGGCATGTCCCCTAAAATTTCGGGTAGGTATAAATTCGCCCAGTTTATGACCCACCATACGATCGGTTACGTAGATAGGCAGATGCTCCTGTCCATTATGTACAGCAATGGTGTGACCGATCATAATGGGAACTATTGCAGAAGCGCGGGACCAAGTTATAACCAATTTTCTTTCCTTCCGTATATTAAGCTTTTGAATTTGCCGTATTAAATGATTGGCAACAAAGGGACCTTTTTTTGATGAACGTGCCATGATAAGTTACTCCTTTCTTAATCGTTTTACCTGTCAAAGACCTCTGCGTCGACGAAGTATTGGGGGATTGCTACATTTATTTCTGCGACTTCTTTTTCCCAGTGCGACATGTCCCCAAGGGGTTGCTGGCCTTTTCCGGCCGATCGATGTCCTGCCCTCCCCTCCCCCGTGGGGATGGTCCACGGGATTCATAGCTGAACCTCTAACCTTGGGTCTTTTTCCCAACCACCGCTTGGACCCCGCCTTTTTCAAACCCTTGCTATTTATATCTATGTTTCCGACCCGTCCTACACTTGCTAAACAATCTTGAGGTACTAAGCGAATTTCGCTGGAAGGTAATCTTAATGTAGCTAGACGACCTTCTTTTGCAACTATTTTTGCTACTGCACCAGCTGCTCTGACTAATTATCCACCTCTTCCAGATTTCAGTTCTATATTATGTATAGTAGTACCTAAAGGCATTTTGGTCGAAGTAGACCTTTCCTTAGTAATGGTATAATCCATTTGGAAGACCTCTTCCCAAACTGTACAAGCCTTTTTCGAAGCATACAGCTTTCTGGATGTGAGAAAAAATTGGGATATCGCGTTGTTTATAACGAAACGTACGGACGACCATTCAATCGACTCGACACTTGGTGAGTTGAGGCGAAAGCAAGTATTTTAGGATCAGTTTTTTTTTTTCTCACATCCGCGGCTTTTCTCCTTTTTGCCTGCATCTGGCTTTTCTTAATATTTTTTAAGAATTTGGCAACAGAATTGATGACTTTGATGATTCGCGCCAACATTAGTTTATGTTCAGTATAACTTAGGAAACTGTTTATTTTCAGAATTTACTTCATATAATAGAATTGCATTTTTATGCATCTATCCCGTATGTCACTTTGTAGTTTCGGTATTGCCTCTGACCATCAACCCGAATTGGTTCTTTAGTTCTACACACCCGATATATCGTGTAGAAAAAATTATCTTTGCTTATTGTTCTAATTTCGATACTATTTTTTCGTTTCCATATTATTTTACCCTGCGAATTCCTGTGTTTTTCATTATTTTTAAATTATGGCACGCGCTGCTGTCCCTAGTTGGTTATCCCATTAAGGTTTGTTCTGAAGTTTTTTGCAACTTTGAAGTAGTGCCGGGTTCTTGGGTCTATCCTACAACCCAATCGATTAATATCCGAACACGCAAATCATGTATTCAACCCGCGCTCAGAGGCAAAGTGTTTCCTGCAGAGATAGATGCGTTGGGGCTGGATGTGACGACGTCTCCAACCTTTATTCCCCGTGCATGCAATATATATCTTTTTTCACCATCTGTGTAATTGACTAAACAAATTGATGCGTTGCGGTTGGGGTCGTATTCAATACCTGCTACTCTCCCAGCAATATTAAAGTTGTTTCTCCGGAAATCGATTTCGCGATACAATCGCTTGTGAGCACCTCCTCTGTGTCTACTGGTTATTATTCCCGCATTGTTGCGTCCATTTTGAGATATTTTTCCGTAAGTCAATCTTTTAAAAGGCTTGGATCCTTTTGCCTTTGTGAAGTTTAGTATGGATCGGTTTCCGGTGCCCGAACTATATGCCTCATATGATTATGTAGCCATATTTCTTTTTCCTTTTTTAATTAAATCTTTCATGAGCAAGTGAAGGAAAAAATGAATTCTCCAAGTTTAATTCAGAAACAATGGAATAAAATAATTTTTTTTTAGTTTAACAATCATTTTCTTTTGGCTTATCAGATTTATGTTTAACTTCTTTTTTCTTTTTCTACCTCTGTTTCCTATCCGACTGCTGTTTGTACCTTCTACCTCGACATCAAAAAATCCTTCAATCCAACTTTTCATTTCAGTTTTAGTTAGTTTTGAATCTACTTTAAAAGTATATTGATTTTGTTGTAAGAGACGAATGGACTTTTCGGTGACGACTTGATTCTTTGGTTTATCCGTAGTATCCCCCTCACTTTGTCTATTGCTTTTTTAATATACATATTTTATCTACAAATGCAAATAAATAAATCAAGTTCTTTTTGTTATTTCTCTTACAAAGTTCCTGTGTAGTTTACTAGTTCTTTTCTTGCTCTGAATTTCAAATCCTTTTTTTTTGTTGGTAATTCTCTGTGTTTTACTTTCTATTTTCTATACCATACCATTGCATCCAACAGGAGTTGAACCTGTGAATTCGCCAATTATGAGTTGGGTGCTTTGACCGTTCAGCCATGGATGCCACAAATAAATGACGTCAAAATTACCTCTAAGAATTATTATATAGTCCGTAAGATGGTACCTTGTTTTTTTTTATTGTGTGCCCATCGGGAACGAAGAAAATCGAAATTCGCCCCTCCCGCCTGTCGCACGTACCTATCTGTTGAAAGGATTCCCTCAAAAAAGGAAGAAGGACAAAAAAGCAAGAAGGAATTTGAGACGAAACTCTGGCGGTAAATGGAAACAAACGATGAGGGATTCCTCGAGAAGTTAACAACTATTCTTCGCATCGAGTGATTATGGATTATTTGAGGAAATATGGATTTGATACATACACGAGGAAGGTTCTGGGAGCAATACCAGTTATGAAGCTCTTTCGAACCAGGAGCCGTGTGAGGTGAGAATTTCACGCACGGTTCTGAATGAGCGGAAAGATCGAAAATCTTCTTTTCGACTCTGACTCTCCTACACCAGTCGTTGCTTTTTTCTCCGTTACCTCTAAAGTAGCAGCTCCAGCTTTATTTACACGACTCTTCGGTCTAATTTTTCCATACTTATCTAATGAGTGGCATATCGCGGTGGGATTATTAGCTACTTTTAGCATGATA